ATCCACAGATCTATTCCATTTTGATCAATAAAAGAAAACTTACTTTCTAAAAATTGATACAAATTTTATTGGAACGAAAATGAAAGGAAAAGAAGAATGAAAAAGAAATCATAGATATAATGATAATAAGTAGATTCTAAATAAAATGTTGCTCAAATATTAATTGAAGTTAGTCACTAATGATCCGGACAAAATGAAAAATGCATTTTTTTATACATTAAAATCATTTTTATGAAAGAATTGAATTTGCTTCTCTTCTATGGAAGTTCCATTTTACCAGAATGCATCCTGATTTTCGGCCTATTTCTTCTTCTAGTAATCGATGTCATTTTTGATCAGAAAAAGACAACTTGGTTTTATTTCATCTCTTTAACAAGTTTAGTGCTGAGCATAACTTTTTTGTTATTTCAATGGAGAGAAGAACCCACGATCAGTTTTTTTGGCAATTTACAAACAAACAATTTTAATAAAATATTTCGGTTTCTCATTTTATTATGTTCCACTTTGTGTATTCCTCTATCCGTGGAATACATTCAATGTACAGAAATGGCTGTAACAGAGTTTTTGTTATTCATATTAACAGCTACTCTAGGAGGAATGTTTTTATGTGGTGCTAATGATTTAACAACTATCTTCGTATCTTTAGAATGTTTAAGTCTATGTTCTTATCTATTATCTGGATATACCAAAAGAGATGTTCGGTCTAATGAGGCTATTATGAAATATTTACTTATGGGTGGAACAAGTTCTTCCATTCTTGCTTATGGTCTTTCTTGGCTATATGGTCTATCTGGAGGTGAGATTGAAATTCAAGAAATAGCCAATGGTCTTATAAATACACAAATGTATAACTCTCCAGGAATTTGGATTGCACTTCTATCTGTAACGGTAGGAATTGCATTCAAACTTTCTTTAGTTCCTTTTCATCAATGGACCCCCGATGTATATGAAGGAGTGCGATTCGTTTGATAAATTATTACATACAATATCTTTTTTAGAGATGTTTGTTTCTATTTATAAAAACTCTATAGACATGTGAAAAAAAATATTATTATTCCCACTTGGACTAAGACATCACTTTTACCAAAAATTTGAATTGAATTAAGGTAAAGCAAAGTAAGAAACAAACTCAATTGTTTGATTGAATTAACACACTACACCACCCCAATACAATAAATAACTTTTAAAAATGAATTATTACGGGTAGTTTTTAACAAAGGATCAGATTGACGTGTACTTTTATTCTTAACGTAGATGCTACATAGTAAGTTTTCATTCTTCAGAAACTACGAGTGTAAAAAAGAAGGCATCCGTCGACAAAAAGATTACCCTAAGATGAGCATCTCATGACTATTCAGAACGATTTAAATCAGATGGTTTTATTTTTTCTTTTTAACTCTTTCATAACTGAACTTAAAAAAAGAAAAAAAAAATGATTTACATACTATATTACATACTATAATAACCACTGAGTAAGGATTCCTCGCGAAGTTAAGGACTAGTTATTCTTTATATCAATTGAATATATTCAATCTTATACATACACGAGGAAGGTAATACAAAAAAGAGAATCAAATGATTCTGCAAATTTTTTTTATCACTTAGGAGCCGTGCGAGAAGAAAGTCTCATGCACGGTTCTGAATGAGAGAAGGGAGAATTCCTCTTTTCGACTCTAACTCCCCCACTCCAGTCGTTGCTTTTATTTCTGTTATTTCAAAAGTAGCTGCTTCAGCTTTAGTCACTAGAATTTTCGATATTATTTTTTATTTCTCATTGAACGAATGGCATCTTCTTTTGGAAATATCAGCTATTCTTAGCATGATATTAGGAAATTTAATTGCTATTACTCAAACAAGTATAAAACGTATGCTTGCATATTCATCGATAGGTCAAATTGGATATATCCTTATTGGAATAATTGATAAAGACCCAAATAACGGATATGCAAGTGTGATAACTTATATGCTGCTCTATATTTTTATGAATTTAGGAACTTTTGCTTGTATTATATTATTCAGTCTACGTACAGGAACAGATAACATTCGGGATTATGCAGGATTATACGCGAAAGACCCTTTTTCAGCTTTGTCTTTATCTTTATGTCTGCTATCTCTAGGAGGGATTCCTCCATTAGCAGGTTTTTTTGGAAAACTTTATCTATTCTGGTGTGGATGGCAAGCAGGCTCCTATTTATTGGTTTCGATAGGACTCTTTATGAGTGCTATTTCCATATATTATTATCTTAAAATAATTAAGTTATTAATGACTGAAAGAAACAAAGAAATAACTCCCTACGTGCAAAATTATAGATTATCTTCTTCAATCTCAAAAAATTATATCGAATTTAGTATGATTATATCCGTAATAGCATCTACTTTATTGGGAATAATAATGAATCCAATTGTTGCAATTGCCCAGGATACATTATTTTAGAGATTGATATTTTTTTAATAGAATTTTCACTAACTGTAAAAAAGGAAGAATTGCCCTTATATTCATATTCTTAAAATCACAGGGAATAGGCTAGGCTTAAATTATCAGATGAACTTCTAATTACAAAATCAAATTGATCATTCAATTAGAAGTTCATTTTGTACCAAAACAAAATATAGATTTTCTATCTGAGAAAAAGTCTTTCAAACATGTGTAAATAAAATATTTGTAATTCTTAACTTCTATTTAAAAGAGAAGTTAAGAATTACAAAACAGGGGTGGAGATAATATAATCTCCATACTGAATTGAATCGAGATAAGCTTGCTGCGATTCTTTCATCTAAAAAACAGAGTGCAATAACTGTTTATTATGCATCCAGCAGGAATTGAACCCGCGACTTCCCAATTATGAGTTGGGTGCTTTTACCATTCAGCCATGGATGCTATGGTAAAGTGATTTCATTATAATAAGGTAACCAATTCAATTCTATTTCTCTTTTATTAGAAATAACAAGAAACTTTTTTTTTTACAAATTGTACAATAGTTGAATAACTTGTATTGACTACCTCTTTCTTATTATAATTCAATTTAATAAGTAATAATTACACTATATTATCTTACAAAAATGATAAAAAAGAATATATGGAAAAACGTGAAAATTCGTGGTCTACGGACCCTATCGGAAAAAACCGAGAAATAGTTTGGTCCTTTAGCGTTCAGTCGAAATTGAAAGATTACATGATGGAAATATTCGTTCCATGGAACGAATCCAATTTGGTGAGATTGCTAAGTCAAATATTTTCTGGTCGAGAAAGTGTTGTTAAGCTTTTTGATTTTCGGATTCTTAGTACATTGCTTATACGGGATATACGTATATTTATCTTAAAAGGTCAAGCAATAAAAGCTGTAATGATAATAGCATTACCATTACTTTTCTATTTTTTGAATATTCGATTAATTGAAAGAAACAAATCATCAAAATATAATTTGATGAAGATATTTCCGGCTGTACAACATTTTGGAGCTAGAGCTAGAAAGGAAAATTTGTTGCTCGTTCCGCATCGTTTTATGTTTTCGCCAAAAGTCCGAAGGAGATATCAACGTTGCTTGCTCAATCCAAAAGAACATGTTTGGATTTTATCCAGTTCTAAAACAAATCTGAATCAGAAAAATGATAGAATATCAGAGAAACAAGAAACAACAAGTTGGGAAAGCCTTTTGGAGAAGGAATCTAATGGCATCGAATGGGAGATTGATTCATCTTTTAATTCAATTCCAGAATATTGGAAATCTGAAACAGAACCTGAAAATCTTTATGAATGGCAGGAGTCATTACTTTATCTTGATCGAAGCAAAAGTATTGAGGAAGTAGAAAACAAACTCGAACAACTAGAAGTTGAACTAGTTCAAGCAGAAAAAGAATTTGCTATTTCTTCAGAACCAGAAGAAATCATAAATATAGAAAGAAAACGAAAAGTTCGAGAAATCGAAAGCTACAAAGAAGGGCTACGAAGACTAAGGAGACTCCGTAAGGAGACAAAATTGAAGTATTTTGAACAAGAAAAAATATTACAAGAAGAATCAGATCAAGCAAGAGAATCTTTTCCCTTTTCAGAGACGGAAGTTTTTCAAACGTTGTTTGACCCTTTGTTAATAGATGAATCATGTATAAGTATTAATTATAACAATAAACCGAGTGAAAAATTCAAATTGTTGAAAGGGCGACAAGATGCTTTTCAATATTTCAGGGGATTAGAAAAGAATAGAATTGTTGATCTATGGAAGGTTCAAAAATTTCTTCAAAATCCTTCTGTCAATTATGATATTTTACCAGATCGCGAATGGAACATCAGAAAAGACTATATAAACCAATTCAATTGTATTCGATTTATGAAATCGAATTTATCTTCAAGATCTCCCTCATCCTGTGATCAAAATAAAGAACAATTAGCATTAAATGATGATTTCCAATTAAAAAAATTTGTTCTTAAAATAACAGACCAATTTACTCTATCAATAACTAAGCCTAATCTCTATTACCCTAATGATGAAATTGACCTAGATATCGATGATCGTGTGAATGAATTACATTTATTCAACCAGACTCTATTGAAGTCCTTCAATTACTTCTTCAATTCCAAAGATGAATTAACGCATGATTCTTTCCTTCGGGTACTCAATATTTTTGAAAAAAAGAAAACATCAGAAGATGATAACACTAAACAACTAATATTTAATAAAATATTGAGTAGATACAAGATTCAAGCTAACAAGCATGTTGAAATTGAAAAAGCATTTATGAGATTCGATTTCTTGAAGAACGTATTGGCACCTGTTGTATCAAAATCTGATTTGAATGAATATTTCTTAAAAGATTTTGTATTAAAGGATTTGTTCCAGAAGTATTATTTTTTGGAATACCATAAATACTATATGGAATTACAAAGATACTCTTTGGAATTACAGAAAGTATTGAATAAGAATAAATACTATTTGGAATTACAGAAAGTATTGAATAAGAATAAACACTCTTTGGAATTACAGAAAGTATTGAATACGAATAAATACTATTTGAAATTACAAAAACACTCTTTGGAATTACAGAAAGTATTGAATAAGAATAAATACTATTTGGAATTACAGAAAGTATTGAATAAATACTATTTGGAATTACAGAAAGTATTGAATAAATACTATTTGGAATTACAGAAAGTAGTGAATAAATACTATTTAGAATTAGATAAGGCATTCCATAAATACTCTTTGGTATTTCATGAATACTATTTGGGATATTCGACTAAATACTCTTTGGAATTACAGAAAGTAGTGAATAAGAATAAATTGGAATCACAAAAAGTATTGGATAAATACTATTTGGAATTACATAACTATTTGGGATATTTCTATGTGGAATTCCATAAATACTATATGGAATTACAAAGATACTCTTTGGAATTACAGAAAGTATTGAATAAGAATAAATACTATTTGGAATTCATCTATTTTCTCAAAACATTAAGTCGCAATTTTAATAATGTAACGCAAGATGCAATTAACCAGCATTCATCAAGTTGGATAATGTGTCAGAAAGAATGTTTGGATCGCCCTATTTTTCGACCTGTTCAGATTAGAAATCCAAATTTTTTAAACACTTTTGTATTATCCAAAAAGATCGAATACTTTCAACAAAGATTAGAATATCTCTTGTCCATTTCCAAACAAAACAATTTCAAAAAGAGAGTGTTAGATCCAATTGAATTATCGACTATTCAACATTGGGGTTGGTTTGGGGATCCCAATGAAATTCATGATACTGAAATTAATAGGATTATCTCGAAGAATATTAATCATTCGAAGATTCTCTGGGCCAAGCTTAATGAAAATGTTTGGGCCAAGTTTAATGAAAATGGCACAAAATGTAAATCAATTCCTAATCTTGAATCCAAACAAACATTAAATGAGAAAAAACCAATAATTGAATTTATTATTGACGTCTTTGATAATGGAAAAAATTACATGGAATTATTGGAACTATTTAATAACGCGGGTCTTTCGGCAATATTTGATAATCAAGACAATTGGTTGAATCCTTTAAAACTCTCTAATCAAAATTCATTGAGAGCTTCTTTTTACAAAGCAAATACCTTTGAATTTTTAGATTATTTACACCGTCCTCGTCTTTTTTATAAAAAAAGATTGGCTTCTTACATGGGAAGGATTCATCTCAAAAATAAGAATGGAACATATGGACAATTATTAAATTTAGTTTTCATTCCTAACAATCTGGTTTCTTCTTCTATTAACGAAATGAGAGCTGTGTACTCAGAGAAAGAAACTATCTCACTCATAAAGTCACAAGTCAATATATTATTGGATAAATATTTATGTGACAAAGTGCTAATTCATGATTTGCATAAATCGTCTAATTTCTTTGATAAATTGAATTCTATTATTCGTAGAAATATCAATTTCTCGATTGAAGATATATCTAAAACTCCTTTAATAAGCGTACAAATTGTCAATTTTGACAAAAACTCTTGCTATCCTTTTTTAAATAGTTCAGATTTAGAAGAAAAGATCTCTAGCCAGTATTCTCAAAATAGTTTTAGTTCAAACATAGATCTTATTCAAACTCAATCTTATCAAGATGATCTATTGTCCGAAATATCTTTGCGAATGAATGCAGAAAAAGCAAAATATAGTTCAACAGAAAGTTTAAAAGATATAATAGAAGACAAAGCTATAGGTGACTTTATGGAAGACGAAGCCATAGGTGAGTTTATGGAATTCAAATCCATAGGTGACTTTTTTGATAAAGAAAAATTAAAGTTAGTATTTTCAAAACTAAAGTGTTTTGGAATAATTTCTTTTAATCAAAATCAAATAAATATTCTTTTTGATCAAATAAATATTATTTTTGAGAAATGGGGTTTGTTTCAAACACATAAGTCATGGTTGTGGTTTTTTACTTCCACAGGGTGGAAATATACTAAAAATCTGTTTTTTACTCTTTTTTCGGAAATAGAAATACCAATAAATAATATTAATCAGTTGGTATCAATCCCGGGCAATATTAGGCAAAATTGGAATCACAATTTGAATATTTTGTGGGCACTTTATCATCAATTTTGGAAAGTTCTAAAGTGGGAATTTAGAGATAAAATTGATCAAATTATCACAATATTGAATGATCAAATTCTCATAATATTAAATGATCAAATTCTCCCTATATTAAATGATCAAATTCTCCCGATATTGAATGATCAAATTCTGCCTATATTCAATCTTATGTTATCCCGCTGGAATATTGACAAATTATTGCAAGAAACAAATGAAGAAGTATTTAAACAAGTACTTCGGGGAAAGGATCTATCAATATCATTTGATGTATGGAAATATATACAAAATGTTCCGGAATATGATATTTTTCTTTATATCTTCATTGGGTTTTTCTTTTATATTTCCTCCATAATTCCTTTATTGTTGATTCAGTTCTATAGGAACTTCTATCTCATCAGAGTTTTGCAGTATAATTCCTACTGCTTTGATAGAGTAGGAGAAATGATTAGATCTTATAAAAGGCTTAGAAATTTTTCTAATTTAAATTGGTATGGTTCTTGGCTTACATTTGTGGACTATATCGAGCTGGACTCGGATCCTGATGATATAGGATTATTGCTACTATTTAAAATTTGGTATGTCAAAAATATTAAATGGTTGCGGCCGCGTTTTCGAGAATGCCGGAAATATAACTCACTTATAAAAACAATTTTGTACGAATTTGAAGTGGATGACTTTCTTTTGAGAGAAAATCGATTGTTTTTACTACAAGAAAAAATATCTCAATTTGAATCGAAATTAACCCCCCCTATTGGTTTATTTCATGAATTTGAAAAAAAAGAACAGCCAGGACTTCTTTACTTTCGATATTTAGCTGAATTTATTCAGAGAGGCCTAACTCATAGAATAGGCTTAATGAATTCCGAATTAAATTCATTGTTTTTAGCAGAAATGCCGATCTTCGCTGCTTTTTATCATAAGATGACTTCCATCCCAATTCGCCCATCCTTATATGACCACGTGAGATTTTACCCACTCTACCCAGTACCGTCCTTTTCGAATCGAATTTTATTGATAGGGCCTAAGGAAACTGGACGATCCTACTTGGCTAAAAGTTTAGCAGCAGATTCTTATTTACCTTTAATAAGAATATCTCCTAAAAGTTTTTTGAGGCAGCAAAAACTTCTGTCTCGCTATGAACCCGAGTATACATCTTCAGCTAAACAATCATACCTTGAGCATGAAAATATCCTCAGGTCTCTCGGCTGGTCAGGCAGGCCAAAAGACGTAGCTGAGAAGGAGTACTATGATAAAAAACCTCATAAGTTTTTGTATGATCGAGTGAATAATCCTAACCCTCCAGAGTATTTTGCGAGAAGAGTAATCCAATTCGTATTTGCACTCAAATTGGCAAAATTGATGTCTCCTTGCGTCATATGGATTCCAAGCATTCATGAACTGAATGATTACTTTTTTATTATTGCATTATTGGTAGAACTCCTTGGGGATCCATATAATCCGATTGATGGTGAAAAAGAAACCACCATCAAACAAAATATTGTTGTTATTGCCTCAACTGATATTCCAAAAAAAATTGATCCAGTTCTAATAACTCCTCCTCGTAGTAAACGAAGATTCGATACATTTATCAATACTAAAAAGTTGCCTGCCCCATATCGAGAAAAAGAATTTCCTTTGCTTTTACGTAACAAAGGGCTCTACTTGAAAAAAGAATGGAACTGCTATGATGAATTTGGATTAACTACGAAAGGCTTTACTATGCAAGATCTAGCAAAACTTGCTGATGAAATATTTCTAATTAGCATGAGCCAAAATACTTCAGCTATAGACAATGATATAATTGGAGTAGCTTTGTATAGATCAAATTGGGGTCCTTGCAATTATAATCTGAAGTTCAGTGAATTTTTTAAAGGACTTCCTTATAAGATAGGAAAAGCCATTATACAAAATAAACTAACGTATTTAAAAAATTCTCTAAGGCTTAATCTAGATTTCGAGGGTCGAAGGGCAAACTATTTGCATCAATGGTATTTAGAACCTTCAATTGCCGGAACAGTTGCGAAAGAGTTCACCGTATTCTATCATATTTTGGGTTGCTTGGCCGGATCAGTAGCGCAAGATTGTTGGTTTTTATCGGAATCAAATAGAGAGAATTGGAGTCCTTTTGATCCTTTCATTGAAAATGATTTCATTCTAGCTTCGAGTCTCTTACAGGGTCTTCTGGAAGAATTTCCATCGTTGGCAATATATCGGGGCAATTCTGATTACATAACAATTGCTCCTCAGTTCAAAAAAGATACGATGCAAAAAGGATTATCTTCTATACTAGATAAAATCGTTTTATCTAAAGAATTAAGAAATTCCTACGGAGAAGAGGATGAAACTTCTATAGTTTGTGATTCTAGGACCTGGCGTTTTAGTTTTATTCGCAGCAATCGATTTGAGCATATAAAAGATATAACAATAGAAAATCCATTATTGGATTATCTTCACCTGTTTGGAGGGTTTCAAGAAAGACCGACCCGTCTTTCTAGCTTATATTGGAAGAAATTTCTAATGTCTGGCCCCGACTTCCGGCCTCTTTATGCTGGGAAGGACGATATTATAGAAAGAAAGACAGCTGCTTTCTGGGAAGCAAAATTATTATACAAAAAGTTTCAAAGGATGGGAATATATCAATTTGACACAGAAGAGTATGCAATGGAGTATAAACCTTTAAATACACCAGTAATCTGTCTAGCTCGTCGATTTCTTTGGGATCCCGTGAGTATTCGCTTTTTAAATAAGCACTCTTCTTTTGAACGAAGAGAACTTTTTCTTCCTAAAGAACTTGTGAAGAGCATTTATCTTACTTATTCTTCAACAAGAGAACTAAATATCAGTATTAAAAAAACGTTGAAGTCTATTCTAAAGCGTAAAAAGGTGAGAAAAATAGCCCTAGGAATAAAAATTCAGACTAATGATGACGATTTACCTCTTAATATTAAAATGGAAGAAAAAGAAAATTTTGAAAATTTCAAACGCTTTCAAGAAATTGGTATCCGATTGAGACGTGTATTACCTTATCCCCAATCGGTGATAAGTGAACGTTGGTTCCGTGAAAAAACACGGGATGATAAATTTAAACAACGTTTGCTCAAGGGAGAAAGGGAAAATATAGATTTATTATCTAATGAATCTCTTACTTATAAAACTCTATCCGAAAGTTATGAATATTTATCAAATTTATTCTTCTCTAATAGAATGTTATTTAAACAAATGATCGATACATTATTAAGAACAAAATGGCTTTCTACGAATGCCATTGATTGTTTATTGGCGGAAGGATTAAATAACAATAAAAAAGCCTAGATCTTTCATTCATTTTGTTCAAATTTGATCGGTCCGAATTTTGCCTTCAAAACTTTTTCAAAAAATCAAATCGAATTGATAAATCTTAATAGTATGCTTACATCAATCAATTCGACTTGATTTTTCAATATGAACAATGGCAATTGAATTACTCATTCAATTGCCATTATGATATTAATAATGGCATTATTTAATATGTATGCCTTGAAGAGGATTCGAACCTCCACGCTGTTTAGCACGACATTTTGAGTGTCGCGTGTCTACCATTCCACCATCAAGGCATTCAAGAAGCTAATTCTATTTCATCGAATATTTGACAATATTAATTGTTTTTTGTACAATATAGATATTGTAGAATATAGATATTGACTGTATAATACTCAATATAGTTGAGAAAAATAGGTTTTTATCGAATGTTTGACAATATTAATTGTTTTTTGTATAATGTAGATATTGTAGAATATTATAATGTAGATATTGTAGAATATTATAATGTAGATATTGTAGAATATAGATATTGATTTTATAATACTAATAATATAGTTGAGAAAAATAGGTTTTTATCGAATATTTGACAATATTAATTGTTTTTTGTATAATGTAGATATTGTAGAATATTATAATGTAGATATTGTAGAATATAGATATTGATTTTATAATACTAATAATATAGTTGAGAAAAATAGGTTTTTATCGAATATTTGACAATATTAATTGTTTTTTGTATAATGTAGATATAGTTTAGTTCAATAGTGGAAGAGAAAGTGGATCGGATAGAATATTCTGTTTAGCTTATTAAATTAAATGGTTGAATGGCGCCTTTAGAAATATGTTTTATTTTCTATTAATAAGCCAAGAAATTAACATAAGATAGATATATAATCACCGTTTTTAGAAAAAAATAGCTCCTAATTAAGAATATTCGGTAGGTAGAACACATATATGAGATAAGTAATGATATACTTATAGTGCTATCATATACCAAAAATTATCTATGATAATATATTGATCTATGTAATACAGTTAGGGAGTAGATTCGATGTTGTCGTTAATCTCTGTATATAGATGGTGTTATCTAATGATCTATGCAAGCCAGTTTCTCAATATTCCATAAAATAGAAATAGGTTAGTAATCTAATTCTATAGAGAAATTGTAATATTAAATAAAAAAATGATCCGAATGTTATGTTAATAACGTTAAAATCATAGTTTGTCGGTTTGTAAAGTTTATTTTGAACAAAGGAAATAGAAAATGAATAAATAACTAAATGGAATGAATAAATAAATTCTGTTAATTATTATGTAATATAGCCTAGGGGAGATTAAAACACTATGATTAATTACATCATACCGTGGGTCGGCAGGTCCACGCCGGTTCTATTATTTGGGGTTTATTATGGGTTTTTAGCAACATTGCCAATTGGTCCGGCCCAAATGTATTTTATTCGATCGATGTTGATTCAAAACAAAGTCGTCGACAACAGAAAAATTGTTCCTGCAGGGAATTTGATTCTTAGTGGTTCTTTTGTGGCACAACTGGTGGTCTTCTCATCCATATATGTAGCGCCTATTTATGCGAGTATTTGGAAACCCCATTTGATGACAATCATGCTTGTTCCCGTTCTATTTTTTCTTGTTTTTCAAAGAGCTTTGATTCGGAGATACCCTTGGCTTCAAAATCCGGCAATAGAATTCTTTATTGGAGTCGCTTTACAACTGCTAAACCCCGCCCTTTTCGGTAAATCTATCTATACCCGATTAATTAATCTGATGCTATTCAGATATAGCGGAAACTTTTTATTTCTGCTGAGTACCGCAGCCGGATGGTTGAGCGGACAAATTCTTTTTGTCAAAATGACGAAAATTTTTTGTTCACGGGTGGAAAATGATGTTCCCTTAAAAAGGGATAGAAAGGGGGAACTTTTCGCCTTCAGCTTTCAAATTATTTTCTTCGGCTATGCCATGCTGGCATGCTACGGGAGGAATCCTTCTTTCATCGCTACTAAGTGGAATGATTCAAGGACGTTCATTCAAGGTCCTCGAGAAGAACTTGAAGAATTATCATTAGAGTTATCTGATAAGAAAAAATCTTTTAGGAGTGAGCTAAAGGCACCTAACAAGAAAAAAAAACATAAGAAGCACAAGCCTAAAACTCCTATTAATATTCAAAAAAATGAGGAGAATGCTAATAAGCCGTCCATTCCTTTGTCTCCTTCTTTTAGAACGCTAGTGAGAATTTTATCTTTGGAAGATAAATTGGATACTGACACATATTCAAAATTCTCACCTTTTCTAATCAAAAGGTGGCCATTAATATTGTTTGATTCTAATCGGTTTAACGACCCCCTCCGATACGTGAGTATAGGAGATTATATTCTGCGTGGCCCTGTGAGGAGCCAAGTTGCTGAATATTTCTTCGATATTTGTATCAGTGATGGCCATCAAAAAATTTCTTTCACAGCTCCGCCAAGTATCTCTTTTTTTGCCAAAATGGCAAACTTGGGTGATCAAAGTCTTGATTCAAATCAGGATCACCTTGATGAATGGATAGAAAAAAAATGGGAGAGGAAAACTTCTTTAGGCGAAGAGCTTGAAAATAGGGTGAGAGCTCTAAGCAATGGATCTCCTGTTGTCAAAATTCTTGAAAAGAAAATTCGATTTTCAAAAACAAAAGATAAAAAGCGTCTTTCAGAAGTTGATGATCCTTTACTTAGTGGGCCATTCCGTGGGTCAATGAATCAATTTAAGTCACCTTGGATGCTTTATTCGGAGGAGCACTTGAAAGAGCAAAAAAAGAAACTGTCAGAATCTAAGAACCAGGATTCTACCAATAAGAACCATGATTCTACTAATAAGAACGATGATTCTACCAACCAACGATTTTCTTTAATTCGACCAGAAAATAAAGAAAGAATCGTTCAACCGCGAATCAAACTTATTTCAAAATGGTGGATAGATAAAATTCGTATGGTCTTATTAGAAGAACAGAACAGAAGAAAATGGTTAGATGAATCTACTTTGGAGGACTTAAAGAAGAAATATGATAAAATTTATCCTAAAAATTTATCTTCATTAGAATATGTTTTCAACACATTGGTCCCGGCGCCTTTAAAGAAAAGAATAGAAAAAGACATTGCTTCTTGCGAGAAAAAATTGTTAACAAATTATTTGTTGCATATTTTTCTTGAAACTACGGGTACCAAATGGGAATTGCTTCTTAGTGTTCTTCCTACCGAGCAGGCTTTGCTTTATGAGCAACTTTTTTTTATTAATTCGGACGGATTCTCAAACTCTCAAGTATCTATGGATATTGAAATATCAGAGAAGGATATTCTTAAGGATTTTGCAGATATTTTAGAAGAGGATCGGCCTTCTTCTAATAAGGAACATACTAAGGATAAAAAACATAAGAGCGATAAATCAAATATTCATCTTGATGAATATTTCTTTGAAAAGGAACAATCTGAGCAAGATATGAAGGATTTCGCAGATTTTCATGAACTTTATGTCCTTTATAGCAAATTAATAGAACAGGAAAAAACCCGTCTTGATGATTACGAACCTCGAATCCGAGATTTTAACAGGTTTGTTGTTCCTAAATTGCCCTCTACCCTATTATCTGGAGTTCACGACCCTATAGCTGTCAAAGATTGTCTCGAAACTCGCCCAAAAAAAGCTCGGCAGTTAATAATTATAAAGCCCTTTGACAAGCTCGAGGAACTGGAAAAGAAAAAACAGGAGGAAGAACGAAAGAAGAATGAGGCCTTAGAAACAACAAAAAAAGGGTTGTTTAAACCTTTAAAAGAAAAAGTTATTGAAGAAGAAGAAACTTTTGAACAAGAAGAAGCGAACAAGGAAGGGGATGAAGAAGAGGATCTTGTATCCAAAGATATATACGTCTTTAGTTATCCTTATGAAGGAGATTTTCGTCGAGATTTGGTAAAAGGAGCTGTCCGTTTTCAACGACGAAAAGTTTCAGCAATCAACCATTGGATACCGAGACCAGAGTCGATTCTTTTCGGGAGACTAAAATCAATGACTCAAAAGTCACATCACAAACCTGTGCCTAAGAAGGACGAAAAGAAAAGAATAACTGCAAGATCCCGAAGATTATACGACAAATTTTTGGAAAGACGCGAAAGACGAAAAGAAGATCGTCGTCGCCGAACACAGCAAACCTTCGACGGGGAAGTTATTCACTATGTCAGAGCTGCTCTCTTGTTTACTCATACGTATTTAAGGAAACGATTGTATTTCCCTACTTTGATAATAGCTAAAAATATTGGTCGTACTTTACTGTTTCAAGTTCCCGAATGGGAGCAGGATTGGTTCAACTTGGAAAAGGAATCATATCTCAAATGTAATTATGATGGATATGAATTGACGGACCCGGATGTCCCGAAAAAGTTCCTAAAAGATTACATCAAAGAAGGTATTCAAATCAAGATTGTATATCCTTTTCGCTTAAAACCTTGGTATGAATCTAATTCTGCTAACATTGAAAAAAAAACAACAGGATACTTAACTATCTATGGTACAGAAATTGAATCACCTTTTGGTAATCCACCAAACGTGCCTTCTTTTTGGGAACCTATTGGCGAATGGATTTGGAATTATACGTCCGATCGGGCAAAACCTATTATCGAACCTATCCGCGAATTGATAGAATTGATACAAAAGAATAGTGAGACGATAAATGAAAAAGTTAAGACAAAAATCAACCTAGATACTAGTAAAGAAATCAACCTAGATACTAGTAAAGAAAGCAAAATTATTCGGACTAGGCCTACGTCTAATATCCAATTTTCTTTAGAAATAGTAGAAGATGAACATGAACCATTTTCAATCCAGATGGAGCAAAATTTGGATCTTCCAGATCCAGATGATTGGACAATCACAATGAATGATCGAATCAACCAAATGAATGAAGAATATCGCTTCAATCTAGATATTTATAATAAATTGAAAGCTGATTTTAAACAGAGAATGGATCAACCTTCTCCTAACATAAAATCCAAATTGAAAAAAGAGTGGATTCGAATCAAAATTTGGCGTTCGTGTTTACAAAAGAAAAGTCTTCGCTTCATCAGGAAGAAATTGCCGTTCTTTATGAAAGTTATTCATTTTAGGGTGAAATTGCTACTTATTGATCTCAAAATAAGTATGTTCAATATGATCGAGTCAAATTTGGAATTTTGCATGCAATTGAGTAGAAGTTTTGAAACAATGAAAAAAATATTCAATAGCAATCATCCAATTAGCAAAAACGTCGAATCCAAATGCCAAGGAAAAGAAATTTCCCAAGCGTACGTTTTTCATCAAATATGGAAAGAAATAAGAAATATGAAAGGATTCTATGCCCAAGATTTACTAGAATCAAGAGCATCGTCTCCTTTTATCAAAAAAAATGTGAAAGAATTTTTGGACTCACAAGGAATATTGGATTGCAAGCATCCTAGAGAGTTAACGACTAACCATTGGAAGCAATGGTTAAAATGGTGTGCTGGCTACAGAATAGATCGACACAGAAATAAAAAACGTAAACATGTTATTGGCAACCGGTTGGGATGGACTGAATTTGCATCGTTTTTGGGAGAGAAGCGCTTTGCCTCTTTTATGACACGACTCAAGAACCGGATCAAACGTCACAGATATGATCTTTTGGCATATAGTTATCTGGATCATATGAAAGAGAATAATCACGGACCCGCAATTCAATATATACCGGAACCAGATTATCAAGCTATTACTAATTTTCAAAATCCCGGTTCTTTCAAGAAGAAGAAGAAGAAGAAGAAGAAAAATGATTCTTCTTGGAAAAAATTTTTTTCTTCCAAAAAGAAAAAAAATAATTGTGATTCTTCCAAATCCAAAAAGAGGAATGTCGATTTTTGCGCGGCAACTAAAAAAACCTATTATAAGAAAAGTCGATATTACAAATTCCAATTCTGGTTGTTCCCAGATCTTAGAAAAAAAATCAAAAATGCAAACAAACTTGGTGACGTTTTTCCTCCGAATATCATAAGAAGACAGATTGAAGAAATGTGGAAATTTCGAGAAATCCAAGTACCAAAAGATTTTGATGTTGATGCTTTCGTTATAGAAAGTCTTCGAAAGAAAGAAGAGGAAAGGCGAAGCAAAGCCGCGGCTCTTCAAGAACTTAAGGAGGCCCGAAGAAAACGAAAAGAGGAGAGACTTAAAACAAGAGAAGAACGACGCAAAAAATTAGAGTCGGCCACTTCTCCAGAAGAAGTCGATAGATTGACAAGGACATTCAAAATAGAAGATGACCAAAACAAGAAGGAAAGAAGGCGGGAATCAAAGAAAAGACTTCTAAAGGAACAGAGAATTAGACAACTAGCAAAAATAGCTGCCCAAAAAGCTAAAGAGCTCAAAAGAGAAGAGAGGAAACGTAAATTGGCGGAATTAAGTCGGAAACGTAAATCTTCGAAAAAACCAAAAAATTCGAGAGATTTTCTAGTTCGAGACTTTTGTAATAATTATTATCCAAAAATAAATATTGATAAAATCAATATAGAAAAAGAAGAAGTCCGAATGGCAATAAAGGAGATTATTTTGAGACAAGATGCTAAGAAAGCGTCACAGGGTGATAAGAAAGCATGGGACCGAGTTAAATCAAAATTGGATGAGAAATACAAAAACAAAAAAGTAGGCAAACCCTCCGAAACCAAGACCAAAAAACCCAAGAAAGACGATGAACAAGAGATAGATTTTAGAACTGCCAAAACTGAATATCTGAAAGAACAGAAACGCTTGCAACGGGAGGCAAAACGCCTTGCAAGGGAGGAAGAGTTAAAGGAGGAGATGAAACTTAAGGGAGAAGAGGAACCAAATTTAGAAAAAGAAAGATTAGCCTATCGGGAAATGGCCAAAAATATTTATACTTGGAGAATGAAATTCGAGCTCGAAAAACTGCCGCTAACTCCTTGGGTTTCCAAGTTCAGAAATGCGTCTCGTTTTTTTGATAAGAAAAAATTAGGCGGCGAAGCTGCGGTAGCCAGCTTACTTTTTCCATATGCCGAAAACGGAGATCTTGACTTAGAATTATTGGAGACTGTATTGTATCTCAAAAGTGTCTTCCCGAAACATAATGATATACGTAGAGTTTTTTGCGAGGCAGCCCGAAGATCTATGCCACTTGTACCGGGGTACTTTAATGACCGATTCTTTGTATATAAAATTGCAAGTCTTTTATTCAAACTAAAGAAGAAAAAGATTAATGTCAATCTTTTTGATAGATCTCAACGCCGAATAAATGAAAAAATTTCAAGTTCTTTCATTTTCGAAGATCTTTTTCTTCCAAGACGTCGCAGAGAATTTCGAATTTTGAATCTTTTGAATCTGGAAAACCATTTGGATGAGAGTGCAAGATTCAGTAGTCAAGAGATACCAAATGACCAAGGTCTAATTAAAAAAAACGAACATCTGATCGTAGATACAAGGCAAAAGATAAGACGTTTTCTTTGGCCTCGTTATCGATTAGAAGATCTTATTTGCATGAATAGATTTTGGTGGAATACCAATAATGGTAGTCGATCTGCTATGTTGAGGGTACGCATGTATCCTAAAATAGATCATTGGGAACATATTCAAAATAATTTGTATTTTCTAAGGCTAAAGCACAGTTTTATTTCGATAAGAGAGATTGTTCAAAAATTTGGAAATCATGCCAAAAGTTTATTGGATACGAAACAGTCGCCGATTGCTGGACAAAACGAAGTTCTAAATGAAGTAAAACATAAAAAAGAAGACTCTTTTTGCAGCATAAGTTCGTCCCTTCCTTCTGACCCCTCCCCGTACAATGAGCTTCTTACGATACTCAGAAAAATAATAAGTTCGCTTAGAGATTCTATTAGGGAATGGATAGGTTCACTTTTGTGTAAGCTTAGAGATTTTCTTATCAAACGGATAAGTTCGCTTAGAGATTCTATTAGGGAATGGATAGGTTCACTTTTGTGTAAGCTTAGAGATTTTCTTATCAAACGGATAAGTTCGCTTAAAGATTTTATTATCAAATCAATGAGAGAACTTTTCTCTAAACTTAAACTTCAATTGAAAAGATTCCTAAATCCGCTTAAAAAGAAACTGAGAAAATTGATAGATCCGCCCATAAATAAGTTGGAAACTCAACGTATCAACTTTATAAGGTTTCTAAAAAACCTTATAAATGAAATTAGAGTGAAACTCGTCAATTTTCTAAGTTCCCTAAGAGATATAATAGACAGACTATTAGTTAAGCTAGAAAAACCAAAACCTAGACGTTTCAGTCGTTGGATAAGTCGTTGGGAGAAAATCCAAAACTCGAGGGTTATTTTTGTTATTCAAAAGTGTTTAAAGGCATATCAATTTTATGATCTATATCGTTGTTTAGTTGAATATTGGAGGTCTTCAAGAAGGTAAAAATCAGTTATATGGCTGGTTGCTTTAGTAACTTACTAAAGCAACCAGCCATAGCTGTGTAAGCCTATTCCCAATAAATCAACGCCTAAATAACATGTCCAAACTAGAATAAATCCTAGAGAAGCAACAATCGCCGGTTTTTGTCCTTTCCAACCCCTGTTTATTCTAGTATGTAAATATATTGCAAATAGAATCCAAGTTATTAATGCCCAAGTTTCTTTTGGATCCCAGCTCCAATAAGATCCCCATGCTTCGTTGGCCCATACTGCCCCGGAAAGTATACCTATAGTTAAAAGAGAAAATCCTAGACCAATAGTACGGTAACTTAATTGATCTAATTGGTTAGTAAAGACCCATTTACGATAATTTCTAAGTGAAAGGTAAAAAGTCTGTTTCAATTCTTTTTTTTCTCGGTCGTGTGAATACCAATTTTTATTGAAGAAAAAATAATTTTTCACATTAAGAAAAATCTTTTGATTTATTTGGGACGCAATGACCAATAAAGATATGGATGATAAGGATCCACATAAAAGAGTTGCATAACTGAGCAATATCATACTTACATGCATCATTAACCAATGAGATTGTAAAGCAGGTACTAACATTGCAGATTCTTGCATTTTATCCGGAAGACCTAAAGTAGCAAAACCATGAGTTAACATAGCACTTGGCGCGGTGATTGCACCTAACCACCAAACATACTGGCCCCGTAGTTGTATAACTATATGAATCATGGAGGAAGTCCATGAAAGGAACATGAATGACTCATACAAATTACTTAACGGTAAATGCCCCGAATAGAGCGAACGGGAAACTAATACTCCCGTTATACAAATACACGTCACTATCATGCCCTTTCCTCCTGAATTACTTAGTTTTTCACTTTTATAAATTAAGGTTCCCCAATAAATAAGAGTAATCACAAAAGTAAGAGAAAAAGAGACATGAGCTGATATATGTTCTAGAGTTATAAATATCATAATAAACCCATTTATTTTTTAATATAGGATTCGTTTCGTAAGAAAAAGATAAAATCGATTGATATGTAATAAATCATATTGACATAGATCGAACAATGATAGTCATTTACTATATAGGTACTACATATATAATAGATATCTATAGATATTAGATATGGAAGGGATACTAACCTATAGTATCTTATTGACAATAATGCCGCCACTCGGATTCGAACCGAGATGCTCTAGCGCTGCTGCCTAAGAACAGCGTGTCTACCAATTTCACCATGGCGGCTTTTTTTCTCATATATCTAATATATTCTATCTGACCTATATTCGACTATCTTTGTTTGCAAGACTGCTAGCACAAAAATAGCCTAGTTGTTTTTTTTCAATATCCCACGTTCGATGTTGGTCATTATAACGGAGTATGACGCAGTTTGGTAGCGTGCCACTTGGGGATGGTGGAGGCCGTAGGTTCAAATCCTTCTGCTCCGAAACCCATAACTAATTTTTGAGGAGATAAAGGCTGCTCAGGCCAGGGAGGTCTAGTAGGATACTCACGATCCTTGGGGTCTTTACGATGATGATGAAAACTTTCATCATTGTCATGACCAATTTCATAGTCATCATCATGACCAATTTCATAGTCATCATCATGACCAATTTCATAGTCATCCTCACTATAATCATTGTCCTGACCAATTTGATAAATATGATCATAGATATCATGATTGTTAGAACCCATTTGATGGTCATCATAATTGTCATAAAAAGACCATAGATTTGGAAAAGACATTCCTTCTACGCCTATTTCATCGATAAGACAAACACCTTTTGCGTCCCCTGGTTCCAGAAAAATATCTCTTTCTAAGAGACTTTCAATTAGTTCGGGTTCTTGCCTTGTCCTTCTTATATAAGTTTCCAAAATATAAGTCCGCAGCAGGTTCATAAACTCTGCATCGGAGCCGGATTCGTCGTGGCGACGACGATCATAAGGAGACATATGAGGTTGATGAATCATCATACGACCGTTTTCGCTTAATACTCGTTTAGTAAACGCCCCCCCGTGTAGAAGGAAAGCTCCCATTGAAGCATTTAACCCGAAGCCTGCTGTAGATACATCCCCTGTTACGAATTGCATAACATCATAAACAGCTACTCCCTGTAGCATTCCTCCACCTCGACAGGAAATAAAAAACATGAAGTCTTTTGTTTGATCTTCTTGATTTAAATAAATCATGCATTTCATTATTTGGTCAGCAGGTTGTTTTTCTAGCGCTCTACCTAAAAAAAGGTATCTTCCAAAAAAGAGTCTGTAATATAATTCCACCCACATTTCCTCTTCTTGGAGGTTTTCTTCTTCTGGTTTTTTTTCTTCTGGGTTTGGGTTTTCTTCTTCTGGGTTTGGGTTTTCTTCGTTTTGGTATTCTTCTTCGTTTTGGTATTCTTCTTCGTTTTGGTATTCTTCTTCGTTTTGGTATTCTTCTTCGTTTTGATATTCTTCTTCGTTTTGATATTCTTCTTCGTTTTGATATTCTTCTTCGTTTTGGTATTCTTCTTCGTTTTGGTAGTCTTCTCCTTCTTCTCCTTTCCCATCCCCCAGATATGGAACTTTTGGAATGTTCGTTAAACTCAAGCTCATTACATACTTACTTACTTACATACTTACTTACTTACTTACTTACTTACTTACTTATTTACATACATCAAAAAAGCTACATATCATCTTCTTCTTCCGAAGAAATAAGAAGCTGTATAGGTATTATACAAATTCTATTTCCAGGACAAATTGGATGTTATAATAATCTTTCATGATTTTTTTTTGTGTACTCTCTATTATTAAATAGAAAAATCTTTACATATTCTTCATTATTTATTTGTCTATTTATTAAATACAAATAGACAAATATATTGTATAAATCTCTTTTTTATTATTAAAGGGAAAAAAAGCTGTCCAATCTCATATTCTTTTTTTGGGATTGGACAGCATAGTAAGAGAAAAAAAAATAAAAAACCTTGGTTTTTTTCCATTATGAGTTCTGTTGGTAGGTCCGGGATTGGTCCCGTTGTTATCATCCCATTCTTCTCACCGAAAAAGCTCTTTTAAATAATCTCGTTATTGATATCTTGAGCCACTTTTCTCATTTTTTTTTCTTTTTATTTTTAAAGAAAAAATAAATATTTATGGGTCTTTTTCTGGTGCTTGCGCATTTTAATTTAAGAAAAAGAAAAAGACGTTCATCATTTGCTGCTTAGATTGCAACAGAAGAATAATTTTGAGTTTGTTTGAAAGATAGGCCATAATATTTTATATGACGACTCTATTCGTTGTTTCTAATGCTAACATATAACCTGTACGATTCTACATAAGAAAAAACTTAATGTCATAAGAAATCATTATTGCTAATACCATTTAGTATTAAACGTATGTATGAATCCAATACGGAAGTAATAATGGTTTAGCTATAGTCTAAACCGGTAACGCTAAATAGAATTAAAGTGCCGACTATTCAACAACTTATTAGAAATGCGAGACAGCCGATAAGAAAAAGAAAAAAATCTCCTGCTCTTCGAGGATGTCCTCAACGGAAGGGAGTATGCGCTAGGGTGTATGTGCGACTCGTTTGGATCAGAAGCTGAAACGGACCAGGAAATTGAACAATAGTTTTCTTCTGTGAAAAAGTACAGATCTATCAGTTTCCTTGTACCGGGGAAAATGAAATTTATGGTTTAAATTGATGCAAATCCAATCACCTTTACGTAGGATGAAAAGCACTTCCTCATTGGTAGCGAATGGTCATCAATCCATTGAGCGAGGAAAAAAAGTAATTTAAAAAAACATAAAGATTATGTTTATATTGCTGCGAGAACGGACAAAAGGTCAGCTATCTTGCGAACTCTCACAAATAGATGTCGTTACTGTATCTATAAATCTTTAGAGTCTTTATAATTCGGGGGGGAAAAGTAGAGCTAGAGATGGTAAAATATACAAGTTACCAAATACTCATCTCATATCTTAGGGCTCCGGCGTATAGAGAGGACCTTACCGTTAGAGAAATAACCATAGAAACGAAGAAACCCATAAGAGAAAAATAAAATAATAATAATATATATGTATATTTATTATTTTGATTACTTAAATGCAAGGTCCAATCCCCTGCCTACTTGGAAGGTGCCTAACTGAAAGGAATTATGGTTGGGAAGGTTAGAGTAGCAAAAGCCATTGGAGTCGTATATTTTATACATTAGAAAAATCAGTTTTATATTACTTAAAAGAAAAATGATTGATCAAAAAATAGATTAGTCATCTATGAAGAATCAACTTCAATGACCAGAGTTAAACGTGGGCATATCGCAAAAAAACGTCGAAAAAAGATTCTTGCATTTGTATCAGGCTCTCGGGGAGCCCATTCAAAACTTTTTAGGACTGCTAACCAACAGAAAATGAGAGCTTTAGTTTCCGCTCACCGAGATAGAATTAAGCGGAAGAGAGATTTTCGTCGTTTGTGGATTACTCGGATTAATGCAGCATCCCGTGCTAATGGATTCTCCTACAATAAATTTATACAATTTTTATACAAAAGGCAGTTGCTTACAAATCGTAGAACACTTGCACAAATAGCTGTATTAAATAATAATTGCTTCTCTATGATGGTAAAAAATATTCCTGTATTATGAAATAGTAACACCCAATCTCCCGGGGAAATTCTCCGGGAAACTAAAGACAGTACGAAAATGAATTCGGAATGACTTGGATAATGAAATTATTCATTTTATTTATAGAAATAGGAAAAAATCTGCACTATCTTTGTTAGATATCCCAGCTCAAATTAAATGGAGGAGTCTTAAGCTCTAATTACTTTTGAATTGAAAGAAAGAAAGGGTATCAAAGATAGAATACGAGCTTGTTTAATAGCTCTAGCTATTAAGCGTTGTTTTTTCAACGTTAATCGATTCCTTCGACGAGATAGTATTTTTCCTTGCTCACTAATAAATCGACTAATTAAGCTAATATTTTTATAATCCATTTGCTCTCCAGGCTGAATTGGCGATAAACGTTTTCGAAAAGAATGCTGATTTGGAGAAAATCGCTTAGATGCATTTCGAAAAGATGACTTAGATCTATTTCTAAACTTAGATCTACTTCTCAATTTAGATCTACTTCTCAATTTAGATCTACTTCTCAATTTAGATCTATTTCTAAACTTATTAGATCTATTTTGAAAATATGGTTTATATGTATTCCGAAAAGATGGCTTCATTTTATTCATAGTTTGTTTTATGAACCTTTCAAATACTATTTATTTTGTTTCAAAATATTTCGAAAAGAAATATTGACAGTGACATATTTAATCTATATACAAAGATAAAGAAATAAATATCTTCAATATATATTTCTGGGCAAAAATGTGAGATTCAATCTATTTTTTTATTTCTCCATGAATGGTATGCTTGTAACAAGAAGGACAAAATTTATTTAATTCCAATCGATGAGGAGTATTGCGGCGATTTTTTCGAGTTGTATATCTGGAAATACCCGTTGATTTTTTTTCAACACTGTCTTGGGTACAACTAGTACATTCTAAAGTAATCGTTATTCTTACATTTCCACCCTTGGCCATATAACTTACTTTTGGTATTGTATCTACTTCTTTTCTTTTCAATTTGGAAAAAAAGAGAAGAAAGGGAAAGGGATAGAAGTTGTCTTAAAAATGATTAAAGATTTTATTACGAGAATGAATTAAGTAATAAAATCTTTAATTAAGATTTTCAAGTAGTTTACTATTTGAGGAACTTTTAGATCTATATTTTGACTTTTATCTTAATCCTAACTTCACCCTCCCCTTCTAAAATTTTATTTATCCAAGAAGAAAAGGAAATGAATCTAACATCATTTTTTATTTTGGGTTCGCAGGAAAGCAAAAAAAAAATGAAAGTCAAAAAAAGGGAAAAGTCAGAGCATCTGGGAAAAAACGATTTATCTCAATTAATAAACTGGATAAAAATACCAAGCATAAAGTAGCTAACACAGGCGCTGTGGAAAGATATGTTTTTATATCTTGCATTGTTCGTAAGTTCTCCTTCTCAAGAATGATAGATATATCATATGGTCAACTACACCCGTAGTTTACGACTATCTGCAAACAGATATTTGTATTTGGCACAAATTCCTTTTTTTTTTTACAATATGATAGTAAAAACTATGTAATAGTAAGCAACCAAGTACTGTCAATAAATAGACATCTTCTAAATTATATGTTCGGTATATACAGTCTATTCACGTGCGAAGGTAGATAAATGTGGAAAACAAAATTCAATTTTATTAATATAAAATATATATATATATATAAAATACTCACGATTAAAAGGGATGTAGCGCAGCTTGGTAGCGCGTTTGTTTTGGGTACAAAATGTCGCAGGTTCAAATCCTGTCATCCCTACCCTTTTTTTAATCCTAAATCTTCCATAAAAAAAGTAAAAAATCGAGTGATAGTTATTAATTGTTAATTCAATGAAACATCGAAATTTTTCTTTCAAGAAAAAAAATAACGAAAAAGCGCTCTTAGTTCAGTTTGGTAGAACGCAGGTCTCCAAAACCTGATGTCGTAGGTTCAAATCCTACAGAGCGTGATCCTGTTTTTTTTTTTCTTTTTTCTGATCGATCTTCTTGTCACTTAGACTGAAAAAGCTAATGGAATCTAATCCCTCAGAATCAGTAGGAGACCCGTTCATAATATGGTCCTAAATCAAATATCCAATTTATCGCCGCGTCGGTACTGTAAATATGCAGTTACAAATAATCCAGCCAAAGTTATAGGAATTAGACCTAACACAATTCCGGATAACAAAACTTCAATCATATATATATATTTTTTTTTTTAGAATAGGTAAGGATTAATAGCTAATCTACATAGTACCTCAAATTGACTTGGAATCTCAATTCCTATTGAGGTTATTTTATATTTCAAATAAGTTCTATACTGCTTAACCCAATGAATAAGACTGAGGTGAAAATAAGCAAAACTAATAAAAAACCAAAATAACTAATTATAGTAAGCATGGAAGAAATAAATAAAAAAACAATGATTGATACGTATTTTTGTCAGGCAATTACCTCAATTTATTCTTTAGGAGTAGAAAAAATAGTTTAAATAAATAGATACAAAGTTAGCATTGAATATCTGATAATGATGTTATCAACAAACATAGAGGAAATATACAATAAAAAGATATTCTGTTATAAAAAAAGTAAAAATGAAATCCCCCACCTATAAATAAAATAAATACCAATTGTGTAGTAATTTAATTAATGATCCTACTCCTTTTCTATATTAAGTAAAATTATATTGCTATGTTAGAAGCAGGCTAGCTATACTTAGTATACTTCAAATATACCCTTGGTATCATATTGACAATCAAGCAAGGATTGTAGAAAATATCAGTAGTTTTCCATTTCCTGATCTCTTTCTTTCATGGGATCAATTTACCCTTGATTTTAGAATAATATAGGGAGCTTAGCATGTCTGGGAATACGGGAGAACGCGCTTTTGCTGACATTATTACTAGTATTCGATACTGGGTTATCCATAGCATTACTATACCTTCTCTATTCATTGCGGGTTGGTTATTTGTCAGTACTGGTTTAGCTTATGATGTATTCGGGAGTCCTCGGCCAAATGAGTATTTCACAGAAAGCCGACAAGAGGTTCCATTAGTAACTGGCCGTTTCGACTCATTAGAGCAACTCGATGAATTTACTAGATCTCGATCTTTTTAGGAGGTATTAATGACTATAGATAGAAGCTATCCAATTTTTACAGTTAGATGGTTGGCCGTTCACGGGCTAGCTGTACCTACGGTTTTTTTCTTGGGATCAATATCAGCAATGCAGTTCATACAGCGATAAACTTTATTATAAACTAAATCACGGAGCTATTTATGACACAATCAAACCCAAATGAACAAAATGTTGAATTGAATCGTACTAGCCTCTATTGGGGGTTGTTACTTATTTTTGTACTTGCTGTTCTATTCTCTAATTACTTTTTCAATTAGGAACAGTAATAATATTTTTTCTTACCCAATTGAATTTGGTCAGATCTAATATTTCTATGTATTATTATTTATGCATGCCTCATGAATACTTTTTTAAAATGTGAAAGGAAATAATAAAAATGGGCGGAAGGATCCCTCTTTGGTTGATAGGTATTTTAGCTGGTATTCTCGTTATTATTTTAATAGGTTTTTTTTTTTACGGTTCTTACTCCGGCTTAGGTTCCTCCTTGTAGCGAAAAAACTGTCTTCTATTATGATAAGAGATAGACAATGTAAGGAATACTATAAAAATTTAAGCAAAACTCTGAAAAGAGATAAAAAAGATATAGAAAAATGAAAACTTAAAAAATAAAGATAAGATCTTACCCTTCTTTGAACACAAAGAAGGGTAAGATTTTATCTTTACTTGTTATGTTTTTTTTTTATCAATTATAAAATAAGCGAAAATAGCAAGCCAAGATTACTCAAATTTCTCCTTTCTTCTATTTGTTTATTTGTTTTGAATATGATAAATGAAAGTGAGAAAAGATAACATATATATGAATATTGATTAATATTGAATATCGCGCATAACTAGGGAATTCACTCCAAAACTCCAAGTTTGTTCCGGAATAACTCATTATTAAAATAGGCAAATATTTATTGAATATCTCCTCATCCTTCACAATATATTCGAACAGAGGGAAGGGGAAAACAAAGGATTCTGGAGAAGTATTACTTTATTGTTGCCATTTTGATTTATTATACATTAATTGCGTTAATCATTCATAAGATAGAGATTCAAATCTTTTATGCGCCTAAAAATTCATTTCGACCAATTGAACTTTCTCAAATTGTTTCTTTTTAAGAACCAGAAATATCTGTGCTAAAACGACAGATGCTAAGAATAATAAAAGACCTTGAACACGTAAAGGATCTTGAAGTACTATTTCTGCATTTTCCTGACCAAATCCACCTACATTAGGGTTATTCGTTAACGACTGATCCGCCTTGATTAATTCGCCTTCTGAAACAAGAAGTTCCGGTCCCGGAGGTACAAAGTCTACCACTTGTCGACCGTCTGATGGATTATCAATAGTTATTTGATATCCACCTTTTTCTTTACGCGCAATTTTACTTATTTTACCGGTTGCTGAAGCGTTGTACACTGTATTGTTGCTTTTGCTCCCATCGGGATAAATTTGTCCTCTTCCTCTATTACCACCTACATATATGGGATATTTCAGGAAGTGAGCTGTTTTATTAGTAGCGGGATTTGGTGAAAGGATGGGAAACACAATTTCACCATATTTTTGACCAGGAATAGGACCTATTATTAGAATATTTTTTTGATTGGGACGATAGTTCTGAAAATAAAGATCACCTATTTTTTCCTTAATCTCAGGAGAAATACGATCCGGAGGAGCTAATTCGAAACCTTCGGGTAAAATAAGAACAGCTCCTACATTTAAAGTTCCTTTCTTGCCATTAGCAAGAACTTGTTTTATTTGCTTATCATAAGGTATTTTTACAACTGCTTCAAAAACGGTATCAGGAAGCACGGACTGTGGAACTTCAATCTCCACAGGTTTTTTAGCCAAATGACAATTGGCACATACAATACGCCCAGTTGCTTCTCGAGGATTTTCGTAACCTTGCTGTGCAAAAATGGGATATGCATTTGCAATAGATGTGCGAGTCATTATATATATAAATATTAAGGCGGAAATTGATTGAGCTATCAACTTTTTCATCCAGTCATCATAAGTTTTTCTATTTTGCATGGTTCAATTTTTTGTTACAATTCTTTTATTTCAAATAAATGGTAGTAGGTAACTATGATAGTTACCTGCTTGCAATTCTGCTACTATATTAAACCTAAAGCTAAAAAATAAGAAGTATTGCCCGGGTGAGAAACCATTTGTTATTCATTCATCGAGTGATAAATTACTACAAGTGAAGGAGATGTACGATTCAAACGACGGAAAATCCAATATTTGAAAATTGTGTCTAAGATGACTGGAAAAGTTGAAACAAGACCAGATATTATTCGTTCGTTATGGACAAATCCATAATTTTCGAAGATCCAATCGATTATCAATTCCCAACCATGGGGCGAGTGAAACCCAATACATAGATCGGTTGCTAAAAGAATAGAAAAGGCTTTCATTGTATCGCTTAGGCTGTAGAAGACTTCTTGGATCCAAGAATTTAGAATGCCAAGTTTCTTCTTACCCAGAATGAGACAAACACTTAAAAAAACCAAACCTATTAGATTTGCTATTAGATGTGAGATGATTTGGATACAATCTTGATTATATATTTTCACTAATTGGATCATTTTTTTCTGCATTTCTACACGAATATCTTGCGAATGCGTTTCCGAAGAATCTTCCATCATTATTTCTAACAGGAAGAGTTCCTCTATTTTTTCAAACTTTTTGATAGTGTCTTCTTCTTTTAAATAATCAAAAATTTTTTTTGATTGACCAGTATTCCACCAATTTGTAACCCAAGGTTCTAAACCGTTCTGTAATGAAATTGAAATTCCCCAAGGCAATACTATTAAACATGTAAGATATTGTAGAGAAGCTAATGCTTTATATTTGGCAACTTCCAATTCGTGAATCGTTAACGAACTCGATTGGCTCGTTAGCTCTGCCCAAAATCTGAACAAAGTACGAATTATAGAACGAGGTATGAGATCCATAGAATTTTTGCATAATTATTCGACCTCGAGAGATCTTTCGGTCGGATGAGGGATGGTTTGTTCCGAGTGAGAAGTAGAGTAAAAAAGAAAGGATAAATCCTTTAAAATCGTTTGTATCTGGACTAATTGAGTTTTGAATTCTTGACCCGAAGAATCGCTTCAATTGGCAAATAAAAGAAATGAAAGTTTAAGTCTAATAATACCAATTTTGTTTTCTTTGATACATATAGGAAATTTATTTATTCGAGCGCATATGTAAAAAAAGGTGTAAAAACTATAGTCATTTACTTCATTGTATTCTTTTGAGATGTTATATCCGTGTTTATTAAAATCTTTTGTCCCTTTCTAATAGATAAAGAATAATATGGAGTTGAGTTTTTGCTAACTGCCAAAAAATCTTATGGTTCCATAAGTAACATTTTGTGTTGGTGGAACATAAACTGACTATATGGTCTTTCCCCCTCATTTCAAAATCCTTCAATGGATACGCGCAAAAAACGGGCTAATTCGGCAGCTTTTTGTTCCATTTCGCGCAAGGTCAAATTTTCTTCAGTACGAGTTAAGGGGATGTCTTGTTGGCCCTTTATTTCCATATAAATAACACGACGAGGAAATATACCTTCTTGAACTTCCATTTTGATCGCCTGAATATCCTTCATAAGAAATCGGAGGAAAATACGACGATTTCTTCCGGGAAATCCCCAGCGAAAAAGGCATACAACTCCTTCTTTTTCATCAAACTTATTATAACCACTACCCACATTGCATAAAATAGTGCACCACAAATAAGAGCTAATGAACAGACCTGCAATCCCATAAAAACACATCACAATTCCTTGTGGAACAAAAAGTATTTGCTGAGATGACAATAAGGGTATCAGGTTCCTACCAAGGTAACTTGAAATTCCGACCACAAAAAATCCTAGTGAACCCAAAAACAGGAGACAAGCAAAAAAAAAATTGCTTATTTTTCTAGACCCTTTTATGGGTTCTATCCAGAGCCATTTGGATCGACGATTCATAACAAATTACGTCCTATTTAATTTGAGGGATTGAACAAATTTTGACTCCCATCCAGAAGTCACTCTCATAAATTGGCTATATTCATAAACTAGCCATATACATATAAGCATTTCACAAAAAGAATAAATGTCTCTATTCAAATGTATTATATAAGCATATCTTGAAGTAGAAGTAAGAAATTCACACACGGATCTAATATGTCTCATACATATGATACCATATACATTATATATTTTTGTTATTTATCATATATGAATAGATCTATAATAAGAAAAAAGGTTTCAAATATCACATATCTATATTGATGGATCATATTCATTCATAAAATTTCGTCATTTTGAATATAAAAGTAAAGAAAAAGCATTGTAACTGCTGGAAAAAACAAGCCCACCAAAGGTACTAAGAGAGAGGGGAAGCTGTTGATTATCATATCAAAAGTATATTAAGTATTTTTTTTATCTATTACAAAGATAGATTATAAGATCAAATGAGTAATAGGACCAAATAAGCGGACGTGTCTTTCTTCGTAAAATACCTACTTTTGTAAAGTAATTTATTACTTTACTTTGTAAGATATAAAACAAATGGGACCAATTACCACATTGTATATTGGTAGCTATAAATGATAAAATAGATCCGCTTCTCAATTCTATCTTTTAAAACTCTTTTATTAAATAGATAGATGTTCACCTTTGAGACAAAGGTCTAATTTCATAGCATAATCTGTCTCTAATGCGAGAAAGTTACATAGTATGTATTTTTTCTTATAAAGGGGTATTTTCATGGGTTTGCCTTGGTATCGTGTCCATACCGTCGTGTTGAATGACCCTGGCCGGTTAATCGCTGTGCATATAATGCATACAGCTCTAGTTTCTGGATGGGCCGGTTCTATGGCTCTTTACGAATTAGCAGTTTTCGATCCATCCGATCCTATTCTTGATCCAATGTGGAGACAAGGTATGTTCGTTATACCTTTTATGACTCGTTTAGGAATAAAGGATTCATGGGGTGGATGGAGTATAACTGGAGAAACTATATCTAATCCAGGTATTTGGAGTTATGAAGGTGTAGCCGGGGCACATATTGTGTTTTCTGGCTTGTGCTTTTTAGCAGCTATCTGGCATTGGGTATATTGGGATCTAGACGTATTTTGTGATTCCCGTACAGGAAAACCTTCTTTAGATTTGCCTAAGATTTTTGGAATTCATTTATTCCTCTCAGGAGCAGCTTGTTTCGGATTCGGAGCATTTCATGTAACGGGTTTGTATGGCCCTGGAATATGGGTGTCTGATCCTTATGGACTAACTGGGAAAATACAACCTGTAAATCCGGCATGGGGAGCTGAAGGTTTTGATCCTTTTGTTCCGGGAGGAATAGCTTCTCATCATATTGCAGCAGGTATATTGGGTATATTAGCAGGTCTATTCCATCTCAGTGTTCGTCCTCCCCAACGTTTATACAAAGGATTACGTATGGGGAATATTGAAACTGTCCTCTCCAGTAGTATTGCTGCTGTGTTTTTTGCAGCTTTCATTGTGGCCGGAACAATGTGGTATGGTTCCGCAACCACTCCGATCGAATTATTTGGTCCTACTCGTTACCAGTGGGATCAGGGATACTTCCAACAAGAAATAGATCGACGGGTTCGTGCCGGTCTGGCTGAAAATCTAAGTCTATCGGAAGCTTGGTCAAAAATTCCTGAAAAACTTGCTTTTTATGATTACATTGGGAATAATCCAGCTAAAGGGGGGTTATTCAGGGCGGGTGCAATGGACAATGGAGATGGAATTGCTGTTGGTTGGTTAGGACACCCTATTTTCAAAGATAAAAAGGGACATGAGCTTTTTGTACGTCGTATGCCTACCTTTTTCGAAACATTTCCAGTCGTTCTAGTAGATGAAGAAGGAATTGTTAAAGCCGATGTCCCTTTTAGGAGAGCAGAATCCAAATATAGTGTTGAACAAGTAGGTGTAACTGTTGAATTCTATGGTGGTGAACTTGATGGAGTTAGTTTTGGTGATCCTGCTATAGTCAAAAAATATGCTAGGCGTGCACAATTAGGTGAAATTTTTGAATTAGATCGTGCTACTTTGAAATCGGATGGTGTTTTTCGGAGTAGTCCAAGGGGTTGGTTTACTTTTGGGCATGCTACATTTGCCCTTCTTTTCTTTTTTGGACATATTTGGCATGGTTCTAGAACTCTATTCAGAGATGTTTTTGCCGGTATTGATCCGGATTTGGATGCTCAAGTAGAATTTGGGGCATTCCAAAAATTGGGAGATCCAACTACTAAAAGACAAGTGGTATAATATGCTATTGCTCTGCTTGTTAATGCAATATTGAGAATTTGCATCTCAGGAAAATCTTTTGCTTTTGATTTCACCTTTTTCAAAATGTTGTAATTAGTACGAAAGCTATCTCTATTAATTATAAACTACGATCGAATTTATGGAAGCATTGGTTTATACATTCCTTTTGGTATCGACCTTAGGGATCATTTTTTTCGCTATTTTCTTCCGGGAACCCCCCAAAGTTCCCGATAAAGGGGGAAAATAATTTCCTATTTTTCTAATCCTTTTTCTTACTTTTACTTATAAAAAGAAAAAAAAGATCTTCCCGATCGGGAAGGTCTTTTTTTTCTTTTTCAACTAGTCCTCGTGCTCTTCAAAAGGATCTCGAAGTTGTTCAGAAGGTTGTCCAAAGGCGGTGTATAGGGCATAACCGGTAAAGCTAACAAGTAAACAAGATATGGAGATAGCGACTAAGGTTGCAGTTTCCATTGGTAGGTAATCCTATGTATGTATATGTACATAATAGTATACAAAGTTAATCAAATCTCAACCAATACTCTTTTTTTATGGCTACACAGACCATTGATGATACTTCCAGAACCGGACCATTACAAACTACTGTAGGAAATTATTTAAAACCACTTAATACAGAATCTGGTAAAGTTGCTCCCGGATGGGGAACTACTCCTTTTATGGGCATTGCAATGGCTCTATTCGCAATATTCTTATGTATTATCTTGGAAATTTATAATTCTTCCATTTTATTAGACGGAATTCCAGTTAGTTGGGTCTAGAAAAACTAGAAAATCTACCCGGATCCCGAGTTAAAAAAAAAAAGAACTAAAGAAAAGAAGAATGTTAAATAGCTTCTATTTTTAGGTTATGACGTTCTGGTAGTTTGATCGTGTAATTTCTTTTAATTTAAGGATTTTTGGAATTATGGGTGTGCGACTTGTTATAAATTGATCTCTATTCTAGTACAGAAAACGGGTCTGTTGTCTTTATAAAATAAAGACGGTTCTCCTACCTCGTTAGATATTGCTCTAATCATGAATATCCGGAGCACGAGGTATATAATTCAATAAAATCTGAACTATGGTTTATGTCTGTTTTTAAAACCTCGTGACCAAGCTTCTCGATAATTTGAAAGATCTATCTTCTTCTTTATACTGATGCTCACCAAAGAATCAGATAGTATTCCATTTTGATTAGTTAGCTTAGTAAGTAACAATGAAATGCAAAGGTTATAACCCATAAAACCTTTTGAGTAATTTGAAAAATCATCGGGGTGAAATGAAAATCTGGGGTTTAGATTTATTCATCTATTGAGTTGAGATCTCGACAAGATAATTCCTATGGATCGTTTATACTAGTTGTTCTCTAAGTGATTTATATTATATCACGAATAGGATAAAAGATCGTTCAAAAGGCCTATAGCGATTTATTTCGCATAAGAATGAGCCAACTTGAAATTTGAGCATTAATCACTATGAAATTTTTTTTTCCTTGTTATTGAAGGAAATCATGGATTATTATGAATCCTCTTCCTTCATACAAAGAAATGAAATATCTATCAAATATTTTTTCTTTTTTTTTTACAAACCATCTACTTTGTTCAAAAAAGTATTTTATTTGAGTGTTCTTGTTTAAGCCGTATGAAAAGAAATTTTCATATACGGTTTTCAGAGGGGGGACTTGAGTTTACCTATCTCAATAAAGTATACGATTGGTTCGAAGAGCGTCTTGAGATTCAGGCGATTGCGGATGATATCACTAGTAAATATGTTCCTCCTCATGTGAATATATTTTATTGTCTAGGGGGAATCACACTGACTTCTTTTTTGGTACAAGTAGCTACCGGTTTTGCTATGACTTTTTACTATCGTCCCACCGTTCTAGAAGCTTTTGCCTCTATTCAATACATAATGACTGAAGTGAACTTCGGCTGGCTAATCCGATCGGTCCATCGATGGTCGGCAAGTATGATGGTTTTAATGATGATTTTACATGTATTTCGCGTTTATTTAACAGGTGGATTCAAAAAACCTCGCGAATTAACTTGGGTTACGGGTGTAATTCTAGCCGTATTAACCGTATCTTTCGGTGTAACCGGTTATTCTTTGCCCTGGGATCAAATTGGTTATTGGGCAGTCAAAATTGTGACCGGTGTGCCTGAGGCCATTCCGTTAATAGGAACTCCTTTGGTAGAGTTATTACGCGGAAGTGCTAGTGTGGGCCAATCGACCTTAACCCGTTTTTATAGTTTACACACTTTCATATTACCCCTTCTTACTGCTGTATTTATGTTAATGCATTTTCTAATGATCCGCAAACAAGGTATTTCAGGTCCTTTATAAAAAGGAAATATACATTTTGAATCAGTATTGAAAACCTATTATTTTTCTAATAGATCATTGCCGCGAAAAACATGTTTCTCGGATTTCTCCTTTCAATTATTAAGTATTATTAAGTATATTTAATACAAAGAATTGAAGTAGATACTGATCTCAAATGGAGAAAATGGATTATGGGAGTGTGTGACTTGAACTATTAGTTAGGCCGTGCAGATCAATTTATAGGATCTGCCATATAAAGATTCAGATCGAAATGTGTCTCTGTCCCAATTTTCTTTCCAAAAATAAGAGGTTTAGAACCTGGGCAAAAGGCAAACACTTTGTTGTGTTATAAGAGAATTATTTCTATGATCGAATCCGAATTAGGCTCCGTGAGATCCAGGTAATAGTAATAACATTTCAGAACTAAAATTTATTACCTAAATTTATCCTTTCCTTTTCATAGTATGAAAATGCATGCATTTCCCTTGCGTTTCAATACGGTAAATTATCGGAGTAAAGGAAGGGATCTAAAGAAGGAAAAAGGCCAGATCAGTAACAAGTCAATACCTTGTATGCAAAATACATTGTGAGGGTCTAGATAAACACAGATTACAAGGAATAAGATGATCCAAAAGGCATATTGATCATGATCAAATTTGTGAGCTTACTTGGATACTGAGCATACGAAAAAAGAAAATTATGAATTTTCCATAGATCTTCTTAGTTATACTGATTCTAACGATACGTCGTTCATCATTTTTATTTAAACTATTGCTCGAGCCGGATGATCAAAATTGGCATGTCCGGTTCTTTCGGGGGATAGATTCATTCATAAAAATCTACTTATCCCAATAACAAAGAAACCTGACTTGAATGATCCTGTATTAAGGGCTAAATTAGCTAAAGGCATGGGACATAATTATTATGGCGAGCCCGCTTGGCCCAATGATCTCTTATATATTTTTCCAGTAGTTATTTTTGGTACTATTGCATGTACCGTAGGTTTAGCAGTTCTAGAACCATCAATGATTGGTGAACCGGCAAATCCATTTGCAACTCCTTTGGAAATATTACCCGAATGGTATTTTTTCCCCGTATTTCAAATACTTCGTACAGTACCTAATAAATTATTAGGTGTCCTTTTAATGGCTTCAGTACCTGCAGGACTATTGACAATTCCTTTCTTGGAGAATGTGAATCAATTCCAAAATCCATTTCGTCGTCCAGTAGCTACAACAGTATTCTTAATCGGTACCGCAGTAGCTCTTTGGTTAGGTATTGGAGCAACGTTACCTATCGATGAATCTTTAACTCTAGGTCTTTTCCAATTTGATACAAATTAGAATATCTTAATATAGGGGAGGAGGGAAATCTTTTGTTTATATATCTAGGGAGTAGTTGCTTTAAGATAAATGGTCTCTCCCTAGATATATGTTTTTTAAAATGCTTTCATTTCTAATATTATTACTACTATTATTGTAATTACAAAATGGTCAAAAATCATTTTACATATTTACTTTCTAGAAGAACTTAGAAAAAGGGGTCATGAATGGGGAGAAAAAATAGAAATATTAGAAGTCTAAACCGGATTCCCCGGTGAATCAATTCCAATATTTCGTATCAATTCCAATATTTCTTTGACAGATTGTTTCCCAAGATGTTTTATTTTCATTAAATCTTCTCCACTGTAATTCAAAAGGTCTGATACTGTATTTATATTTGCCTTTTTGAGACAATTATATATCCTAGTAGAGAAGTTTAATTGGTCAATATACATTTGATTGAAAACTATTCTCTTCGTATCAGTCGATGTATGCGAAATAGGTAAGTAAGGAGTAATATTGTCGTTTAGACTGTTTGTTCCATCGCTGTTCTCTTCCTTTGCATTTAGAAAGGGAAGGAAAAAGTCAATTAAATTACGAGAAGCTTCATCAAGTGCTTCTTTAGGAGCTAATCCTCCATTCGTCCATATTTCAAGAAATAGAATTTCTTGTGTCTCATTTTCGCTCCAATAGGAGTGAATACTGTAATTTACATTTTGAACAGGGACAAAGACAGCATCTATAGGAAAAAATTCATCCTTATAATTGGAATTATTTGGATTTTTAATAATATATCCGCGGCCTTTTTCAATTTGTAATGATATATCTAAGGTAATTGATTTGTTTATGTTAGCTATATGTTGTGTAGTATCAATTATTCTCACAGAAGGTGGTAGTATGATATCTTCAGCGGTTACTTTTTTTGGTCCGACAACATGGATAGATCCTTCTCGAATTCCGTACGCATCACTTCGAAGTACAATTTCTTTTAGATTCATCAAAATTTCATGTATTGATTCCTCAATACCTATTATCGCGGAATATTCGTTTGATATATTGTGAAATTTAGCACGTGTGATACATGTTCCTTCTACTTCTCCGAGTAGAACTCTTCTTATTGCACTGCCTATTGTATTAGCTTGACCTTTGCGAAGCGGAGATAAAGTGAAACGACTATAATTAAAACGCTTACTCTCTGTTCTGGATTCGACGCACTTCAATTCTGGTATCTTTATTGAGACTGATATTTCATTCTGATTCATAATATTATTTTTAATAAATGATTTAATCATTTCTTTCTCTTTCAATTTATTCAATTTTTACACACGTCTCCTTTTGGGAGGTCTACATCCGTTATGTGGCACAGAAGTTACCTCATAAATATTCTTTATTTTTATACGACTTTGATAAATAGCTCGCAGTGCTGGTTCTTTCCCCGGACCATTGCCACGTAGCATAACTTCTGCTTCTTTCAGAAGACCTTGATTTACTAAGGTATGAACAACATTTTCTGTTGCAATCTGAGCAGCAAATGGTGAACGTCTTTTTGTACCTTTGAATCCGCAAGAACCGGCAGAAGACCAAGAAACCGCTTGCCCTTGTGTATCTGTAACAGTAACAATGGTATTGCGAAAACTTGTTCGAACACAAATAACTCCTTTCAGTATTCGATGTTTAGTTTTACGTGGCAAAAATCTTCTTGTAACTCTACGTGGCACATATTTTCTTGTATTTTTTGACACAAATTTTTTCGTATTTTTTGACACAAATCTTTTCTTGTTATAATTTCTGATCAATTTTGATATTTTGAAGTAAAAAAAAAAAATATTCTAAAATAGATTATAATCTAATAATATGAATATGACGCCGAAATTTATTTCTTTTTTTTTTTTTTTTATAATTTCTTATAATGGGAATTATCCCTGTTTTTGTTTATGCCTTGGATTGTAACAAATTACAACAAGGCGTTTCCGTCTACGAATTAGGCGGCACTTTTCGCAAAGTTTGCGAACAGAAGCACGTATTTTCATATTTGTGGTCCTTTTTTGAATACTAAAATCTTTTGTTAATGGGCCTCATCGGTAGCATCATCCTTTCGTTTGACGGGATATCTATATATTATACGTCCCTTGCTTAAATCATAAACAGGTAATTCAACTCTTACTCTATCTCCCGGTATTACTCGTATTGTTCGACATCTCATTTTACCCGATATAACCGTTAAAACATCTACATCATTATCTAGATGGACTAAAAACATAGCATTAGGATATGCTATGGTAACTACGCCATCAATAGTGACAAAATTCTTTTTGGTACTCATTTTTACTAGCTTTTCACTATATTATTAAGTTTGTTTATTACCTAACTATGACATTAGATTTCTAAAAGAGAAGAATCATTTAATTAAATAAAATAAAAGACGTTTCATTTTTTTTTTTTTCGTTAATATCTTTTTTTTATCAGCTATTACTAACTTAATAATATTCATTGAGTATAATTGAATTATTTTTTTTGTCAGCTAAATTTCTGACAGTGAACATTCAATTCAATTATGATCAATAATTTTTCTTTTGATAATAGTAAATTACTTCTTTTTTATAGCATTGCAATATTGTAGGCAAAAATGCAATCTAGGCATTTACTTTTTGTTTTGGAGTTACCAAAAAATACATAATAATTCTCCTCCTATTTTTTTTTGTCGAGCTTCTCGATCAGTCATTATTCCTTGCGAAGTAGAGAGGATTGCAATCCCCATTCCACCTAAAACTTTAGGTATTTCTCGATAATTAGAATAGATTCTCAGACCAGGTTTGCTAATACGCTTTGAAGCGGTTATATATCTCTTTTGCGTCCTTCCCCTAGATTTTGAAGTTAAAACAAAAAAATATTTTTGACCTTCTCTATGTTTCCTAACATCCTCTATAAAGCCTTCTCGTAGAAGAATCCTTGTGATGTTCTCGGTAATAATAGTAGCCGCCACTCGAACTGTTTTTTTTTTTACCATGTCAGCATTTCTAATATAAGTCATTAGATTAGCAATAGTATCGTTACCCATGACGAACTAATTCTTAATAATTTACTAAATATTAAAGGCATGTTTATCTTTTTTTAGGAATATGCCTGACATTACTTTTACATAATTTATCAGTATTTATAGTACTTCAGGAGCCAATGAGATTATTTTGGTGAAATTCAATTCTCTCAATTCTTCAGTAACTGAACCAAAAACTCGAGTTCCTCTTGGATTTCCTTTCTGATCAATGACAACTGCTGCATTGTCATCAGATCGTATTATCATTCCATCGCTACGTTTAAGTTCTTTACACGTACGTATAACTACGGCTCTAACTATTTCTGATTCTTGCAGAGGCATATTAGGTGCTGCTTCTTTAATTACAGCGATGATAATATCGCCAATATTAGCGGTGTTACGATTACCTGCTCCTAGCACTCGAATGCACATTAATTTTCGGGCTCCACTGTTGTCTGCTACATTCAAGTAAGTTTGGGACTGAATCATTTTTCCTCCAATTGTTACCTCGGCAGAAAAAAAGGTATTTATTATCAAATAAATGATCTTTTTCTGCCAGAAATATCTCTTTGGTTCGGCATTATTTACGCGAACTAGTAATAAATTTAGTATGTATAGGCATTTTATATGCAACGATTTGAAAAGCTGCTCTCGCTATAGTCTCTGATACTCCACTTATTTCATAAAGTATTCGACCTGGTTTGACGACGGATACCCAATATTCCGGAGATCCCTTGGCTTTCCCCGAACCCATACGTATTTCTGCAGGTCTCGTTCTAATAGGTTTGTCAGGAAATATACGTATCCATATTTTTACGCCGCGACGGGCATAACGAGTAATTGCTCGTCGTCCTGCTTCTATCTGCCCAGATGTGATCCAAACAGGTTCCAATGCCTGAAGAGCAAATCTACCAAAACAAATGCGATTACCCCGAGAAGATATTCCCTTGATTCTTCCCCTATGTTGGTGACGAAATTTCGTTCTTTTTGGGTTCTAGTCGATGGTTGTATAATATAATACTATTTTAATTCCATCTCTATTTCAGAACCGGATATGAGAGTTTCTTCTCATCCGGCTCCTTGTGAAGAATCTATGGGATCATAAATAGTGAGGTCCTAGAAATCAATCAGTATTGATTCATTACACATATTAGTTATTCATATTAATATGAGAATACAAATACCTCTATATGTCCAATAAGTATCTTACAGGCGAATATTAACTCTAAGTTATTTGGGGTTTCCTTTTGGACTCCAATGAAATTTATTCTTTATTGGTTTATTTCGCCATCCTATCCAATGAATGATTAAGATTTCTATATGATCTTATGCAGTCACAGGTTCCATCGTTCCCATAGCTTTTAAATGGCTGCTTAGGTATACCCTCTGCAATGGAGTTCTTATTTATAGTCTATTATAAGAATCAATTTTCTTAGTTTCCATTGATCCGAAGCTCTTTTTAATAAACTGAATAGAAATAATCAGGATAATTCTTATGCTTTATCACACTGCTCTTTGAGGGTGATTTATGAACCATACAATACTGTAAGGAAGAAGATTTCATTTTCTTTTTTTCTCCTTCCCTTTTTCTTTTCTTGCATTACCAAAGACTCTTTTTCTCTTTACGAGAGATATAGGTTTGTCTCTTCGTGTCGTGGAAAAAAAGGTCTTTCGTTTCTTTGATAGAACTATCTATATTTAAATAACTAGCTTATTGGATCTTAGTCAAATATACTAGAGACCAATTTGTTTTTATTTCGAGTTCCCTATCATTAATTTTAGAAAAGAAACAAAAGCTTGATCTCAACGAGTCGCACACTAAGCATAGCACTGCTCCAAGATGTTTAATAATTTTTATTTGATCTTATAGAATTTAAGATTTATGATTGGTTAGATTATAGAAAGATATTGCTCATCTTAAACAAAGATCCAAATTTTTATCCCTAATACTCCATAGACGGTTTGAACCGCATAATAACAATAATCAATTTTAGCTCGAAGGGTCTGTAGGGGCACTCTACCTTTCATAGCCGATTCTTTCCGGGCTCTCTCAATTCCGTTAAGACGCCCTTTAATTTTTATTTTAACACCTTCTACATCTGCCTTTTCAGCTAGTTGAATAGCTTTTTTCATTATTTTTCTTATTTCAACTCTCTCCTTTAGTTGTAGAGCAATATATTCCGCAAGAACTTTGGGTTCTCTATAAGGTGTATCCACTTTTTCTATAGAAATGACAAGTTCTCTGTTTACAGAATTAAGCATACTTTGTACAAGCATTTTTTGTACTTCCTTTCTTAATTCCTTCATTTTTTCTTTTTTTCTTGGCGCTTTTTTTTCGATAAACAAATCGACAAATGCAATATATATATTTACCGAAATCAATTCGGTCTGTTTCAGAATCTCTATACGTGTAATTCCTCCATAACTAGAATTGATAGAACTTTTGATATGTTTTACATAATTTTCAATGCAATTATATATTCTCTCATCTTCTCGTAGATCTTCGGAATAATCCCTTTCTTCAAACCAAAGGGAATAATGGTTTTGAGTAAAACCAAGTCTAAAACCAAGTGGATTTATTTTGTTTCCCATACATATTTTTTTAGTACTTTAAGTAGTAGTATATTTGCGGCATAAATGGATCATCTATTTGGATATTTTGTTTCTATTTAATGTTTCATCGTACTGTTATGTAATCGTGAGTTGAATTACCCCAATAATGTATCGTAAATTAATGTAATACTTATATGACAAGTGGATTTCTGTATTTGATAACCACGACCCCGAGCTCTAGGTCGAAATCTTTTCAAAGTAGGACCTTCATTCACTTCAGCCGCAAGGACAGCTAAATAGCACTTATGTATACCCATAAATGAATATGCATTTTCGGCTGCAGAAACAAGTACTTTGAATATAGGCTCACATGCTCTATAATCCATGAAAGACAGTATCACAAGTGCCTGTACATAGGTAGAATTACGAAGTAAATGGGCTACTCTACGTGCTTTATTAGAAGACATACGTACATGTTTAGCTACAGCTCGTATTCTTATAGTTTTTGTTAAATCTAAATCCCTATTTTGAAATATCAATTTCATCTTCATCCTCCATAATGAATTAATGTATACTATTTACAACGAGACTTTTTTATTTATCGTTTCTCTCTCTCTCTTTTTTTGTGTGTGTGTGTTTTTTTTTTTTATTTTTGTTGCTTTTCTCTTATTTTTTTTTTTTTTCGTTTTTCGATTTTTTATCCTTTTTCGCATGTCCCTGGAAAATGGAAGTAGGTGCAAATTCTCCTAATTTGTGGTTTATCATACCATTTGTTATAAAAATGGGTAAATGTACCTTTCCATTATGAACAGCAATGGTATGACCAATCATTGCGGGTACAATGGCAGATCTACGGGACCAGGTTACTATTATCTTCTTCTCTTTAATCATGTTTAGATTATCGATTTTACTTAACAAATCATTAGATACAAAAGTATTTTTTCTTAGTGAACGTGCCATGGTTAATTAATTACCTTTCTTTTTATTGATAGAAAATAAAAATGGATTTACAACTATTCCTATTTACGTCGACGAAGAATTGAAACATCGCTATATTTATTTCTCTTCCGACTTTTTCTTCCAAGTGCGCTATAGCCCCAAGGAGTCAGGGGTTTTTTTCTGCCAATTGGAGCTCGTCCTTCACCACCCCCATGAGGATGATCTACAGCATTCATAACTATTCCTCTTACTTCAGGACGTTTACCCAGCCAACGTTTTGACCCAGCTTTACTTAAAGTTCGATTTTTCCATTTAACGTTGCCTACTTGTCCAATTGTTGCTGAGCAGTTCTCAGATATTAAACGAACCTCTCCAGATGGCAATCTTAATGTGCTCAATCGGCCTTCTTTTGCGATCAATTCTGCCACAGCACCCGCTGCTCTAGCTAATTGTCCGCCTTTTCCGACTTGTACTTCGACATTATGTATAGTCGTGCCTAAAGGTATATTGGTTGAAGTAGATCTTTAATTCGTAAAAATCCCTTCCCAAACTGTACAAGCCTCTCTCAGGGCATACAGCTTTCTGGATGTGAATAGAATATGATTATTATTAATCTATTTGTATATAGAGACTTAAGATGAAGTGCATACTTTCAATTCCTTATGTCCTTATTCTGTACATCCTAGGTTTCTTTATTCCATCATCTGGCTTATGTTATTTTTTCATGTAGCATTCAGAATGAATGACTTTATTAAATTACGTTAATGCTTTCGCATCTTCCGGATAACGTAGGAGGCATTTTAAATATCAATTTTTTTGATAAAAAAACTATTTGTCACTGTTCAGCTTCGAATCTGCCTTTGACCATCAAATCAAATGTGAGTTACTTGTTTTTCTCTTCAGAACAAGGGTTCCTTTACCTTAGTTGTTTCTGCTTCAGACAATTAAGTCTTCTCCATATTATCATATCTCTGGAGTCAATAATTAATTCAGAAACTATTGAACTCAATCACCCGCTGTTCTTTATCCTCAGTTTCCCTTTGGGATTGATCCCATCAAAGTATTTTAGTTGGATCAGTGATAGATTTTAAGGTTTTGCTGTAAACCCAATCGGTTATTTCCGATTACGTACAATTAATAATTCAAACCGCACTCAAAGGTAGGGCATTTCCCATTGATATGGGGGCTCTTGCACCGGAAATAATAGTATCTCCAATCATAATCCCTCTCGGATGCAAAATATATGTCTTTTTACCATTTCTATAGTGCACAAGACAGATATATGCACTTCTATTAGGGTCACTCTCTATTGTTACAATTTTTCCCAGTATGTTTTTTTCACTCCGTCGAAAATCAATTTGACGATACAGACGCTTGTGACCTCCTCCTCTATGACGTATGGTAATAATTCCACTGTTATTACGACCTTTCCCACAACGATGCCAGCCAGAAGTCAATTTCTTTTGTGGATGAGATTGGACTTTTTCATCAAAACTTGATAGAGATTTATCACGTGTGCCCGGAATCAAAGTCCTGTACGAACGGGTGTTCATGTTTGACAATTCCAATAAGTTTCATTTTGAAGGAAAAAGTGGAATAGAATCACCTGGTTTTAGTGTAATAATAATACGTTTATAATGCATTCTATGTTTCATTATTTGTTTTCTATTTCCTCTTTTTTCTTTCTTTTGCGGAGGTCGATAACTATTGACTCCTATTACTTTAACATTGAAGAAAAGTTCAATCCAATTTTTGATCTTTGTTTTATTTGATCCCGAATCGACATTTAAAATATATTGATTTTTCTCAAATAGATTAACACTTTTCTCTGTAAGTACGAAATCTAGGCATTGAACTTCATACATAAATATTTCTCCTTTGCTATCATTTACAAATAAAATACAAATGCCTATATCCACCTTTATTATAGTTCAATAAATAGAATTAAACTATAGTTATATATGATACTCTAGTTGCATAGAAAATTCTGTTTTTAAGATATTGTAATCGACTTCTATTGAAAAGAAAAAACAAAATCGATAAACATTATCTAAAAATGGTAACATATTTTTTTTCTCTCAAATTATTATTTGTCTTCTTCCTTATTAAATAAAATCATCCATCATTGTAGAATCCAATTCCTCTAATGGATTCCTTACTAGCTGTAAGTAAAGAATGTTTGTTATTAGCTTTTGTATAACAAGGCTTAGTGGTTTGAATTTAAATGAGTTATTTCGGTACCTTATATCATCTGGAGCAGTTTATAGTCCTTAAGCAGATAGTATAATTCTACCTCTATTCTTATTAAGTAATTAATATCCTCTATCAGAGAGGAAAGGTTATATTTCAATGATCTCCAGGTCATTATTAATATGAATAAATATTGTTCGATTTACATGTTTGTTTTTTTTTTTTTTAATATACTTGATCTGGACCTGAAGGAAGGCTAAAACATTAGCCTTCCTTATATTCAATTCAATCCATCCCAACCTGAAATTCAATTCATTACTCACCTAAGGGAAATTTTTTTCTACCTGACCTGCCTAAAATATCAGCTCTCGTTATATTCTAATTCAACCCATCGCAACCTGAAATTCAATTCATTACTCACCTAAGGGAAAATTTTTCTGACGACAAGGTAAACCACTAAAAAGACCATAAATCTACCCACTTCTCATTACCTCCTTTTGCCTCATTATTAATAAATTATATTATATTGACTTTTGTCAATTAAAAAAAGAAAAAAATACAAAAAGAGATAAAAAGAAGCAAGCTCTTAGCTGGTCATCTTATCTTATACGTAGGATATAGTTATATTATAACTACAATTATACGAAATGTCAACAAAATATGGCAAATTCATAATTAGACCATTTTTTTTTAATTCCTATTTAAGTTTCAAATTCAAAAATGATTCTGACCTTTCAATCACTCAACATGTATAATTCAATTATTTCGCTCAGAACATTTTTTAAAAGAGCTCGTGGAACCATGCTATCAAACATTCCAAAATCAAATAAAGAATCAGATATTTGATCTTCATCATCTACTATCTGATTTAATGTCTGTTCAATAACTCTTTTACCCGCAAATGCAATGTATGCATTTGGCTCGACAATCGTGACATTAGCTAACATACCAAAGCTAGCAGTGACTCCACCAGTTGTCGGAGATGTAAGAACTGAAATATATGGCAATTTTTTTTCCTTTTGATGTGTATGCAACACAGCAGCTATCTTATTCATTTGCATTAAGCTAAAACTTCCTTCTTGCATACGAGCTCCGCCAGACGCACACACGAGAATTAATGGAAGAAGATGCTCAGTAGCATACTGTATTAAACGGGTTATTTTCTCACCCACTACCGATCCCATACTGCCTCCCATGAACTGAAAATCCATAACTCCGAGTGCGACAGGAAGACCATTTATTTGACCTATGCCTGTTTGAATAGCGTCGGGTAAACCTGTTTCTTTTTGATAGGAAGTGTTATAATCGTCATAACATTGTTCTTCTGTTTCTATAAATTCGTCCTTTCCTAGATTAAGTGTACTCTTAATTAGTTTTACACCAGCGTCGACATACTCTTTTTCTTCTTTAGTTAAAGAAGCATAAGTTAAAGGATATTCTTCTTCAATATCCTCAGTATCTTCAATATCCTCAGTATCTTCAATATCCTCAGTATCTTCAATATCTTCTATATAAGTTTTTTCGTTTTTCTTACAAAATTTTTCTTTGCTATCTAGTGCTAATGTAGAAAAATTTTTCATTATCTCTAGTAGATATAGAAATAATATATCAATCTCAGTATCTTCAGTACACAACAATAAATTATTGTCACAATCTTTTTCGTTTTTCTTGTAATGGAGGTATAGATTTTCTATTTGTCGATATAGTGGATCATCATGTATGAGATCATCATGTATGATATGATCAATGCTATTATCACACTCATAGCGATCTTGTTTTTTAACGTATTCTACTAGAATATCGGAACCGAACCGATAGAATTCTTCTCCTTTAAGTAAACCACAACAACGAAATTTAAACCAATATTTAAATTTTTTCAAAACCAGATATCTTTCCATCAAACATATCGCCGTATGTTTTCGCAACCATAAAAAGTAATTTGTCTCTGGATTATTTCCTGGATAAAAAGGAAATAGTTTTTTTATTTTCCTTGCTTTTCTTTTTTCTTCCGGAAAATCAAGTTCTATTTTCACTAAGTTTACCGCCGCTACTTTCAAGAACTTATCTTGTGATAGTAATTGTTCTTTTAAATTGGCTAATTGTTTAATTAATTTAATTAGGAAGGTCAAATTTATGAAAATTTTCAATTCAAGCAAATCCATTAAAGATTGTACAGGTTGAATAGAATTTTCTAGTATAGCCAAAAAAGTATTTATACTTTGATCAGTTTGATCGAATGCTGCATCTATAAAATCGTGCACAACATCTATTGACAATAGAGATATAAGTTCATCATTTTCAAATGATGTATCTATATTTAAAATACGCATGAACCATATAAGTTGTTCATCATCTTTCAAATCTTTATCATCTAAAATAGATGAAAAAATAGATAAAAGCGCAAATCGCTGTAATTCATCTGTTATTTTTTTATGTATTTCAAAAAGGACAAATTGAACTGTTTTCAAACCTGTATCAATAATATTTTGTATTATTTTTATAGTTTCCTTTTTTTCTAAACTCAGATATTTTATGAATTTCTTTTCTAATACAACCTTAACGATATTAACAAGAGTAATATTGTATCCTACTAATGTTTTCAACTCATTTTTTTCTTCGTGAAAAAATTCAAAGTAAAAATATTTGTCATAAATTATTTTGTACAATAAAGTTGAGACCCTTTGAACCATTTTGATGTCAAACGTCGTATGCTGTTTTTCTAAAACATTTGTACTAGAAAAATGAATGTCCATAGGACACCAAGTGCCATTATCAATTAATAATTCAATTCGCTCTGAACTAGTCATCTGTAGCGTTGCCCCGCATTCCTCACAAACACCTTTTTGTTCTAAAAAAAATTTTTTATATATAACGGTCTCACAATTCTCGCACAAAAACCACAAATGTTTAAAACGTTCCGAATTCAATCTGTTTTCTACAGGTTTTGTTTCGTCGATATGTTCAGAATCTTTGTTTTCTTCACACATTTTCTCAGAATCTTTGTCTTCTTCACACATTTTCTCAGAATCTTTGTCTTCTTCACACATTTTCTCAGAATCTTTGTTTTCTTCACACATTTTCTCATATTTTTTCTATTCTATATTGTTACATGTACAACTTAACTTTTAATAGACACAAATAAAAACAATCATACTTTAGCTCAGTTTGGGTGCGAGCTAGAATAGATTGCAGGCCCTTGCCCCCCCGGGCCTGGATCTATTGATCCACCGACCCCATCGAGTAATCTAGAATATTAGATATTAGACAAATACCTTTCCTCTAGCCGAATTATTCTATTCCCATCCATTCGGTATTCGGCTCAATCTTAAAAGAAAAGATTGGGCCGAGTTCGCTTCGATTAAGGGACCAAACAGGCGAAAGTCACTCGATTATAAGCGATCAATCGTATCAAATTCAAATTTGATTTCCTTCCATACTTCACAAGCGGCAGCTAGTTCAGGACTCCATTTAGTAGCTTCGCGGATCACTTGATTACCTTCACGCGCAAGATCACGTCCTTCATTACGAGCTTGTACACAAGCTTCTAAAGCGACCCGATTAGCCACTGCACCAGGTGCATTTCCCCAAGGGTGCCCCAAAGTCCCTCCACCAAACTGTAATACGGAATCATCTCCAAAGATCTCGGTCAGAGCAGGCATATGCCAAACGTGAATACCTCCTGAAGCTACAGGCAGAACACCCGGCATAGAGACCCAATCTTGAGTGAAATAAATACCACGACTTCGGTCTTTTTCAATAAAATCATCACGCAATAGATCCACAAAACCCAAAGTGACTTCTCGTTCTCCTTCAAGTTTACCTACTACAGTACCAGCATGAATATGATCTCCACCAGACATACGTAGTGCTTTAGCCAGTACACGGAAGTGCATACCATGATTTCTTTGTCTGTCAATAACTGCGTGCATTGCGCGGTGAATGTGAAGAAGTAGACCGTTATCTCGGCAATAATGAGCCAACGAAGTATTTGCCGTAAAACCTCCAGTCAGATAGTCATGCATGACTATAGGAACTCCCAATTCTCTGGCGAATACTGCTCTTTTCATCATTTCTTCACATGTACCTGCAGTCGCATTCAGGTAATGTCCCTTAATCTCACCCGTCTCAGCCTGAGCTTTATAAAGTGCTTCTGCACAAAAGCAGAAACGATCTCTCCAGCGCATAAATGGCTGGGAATTCACGTTTTCATCATCCTTGGTAAAATCAAGTCCACCACGGAGACATTCATAAACCGCTCTACCATAATTCTTGGCAGATAGACCCAATTTTGGTTTGATAGTACATCCCAATAAAGGACGACCATATTTGTTTAATTTATCTCTTTCTACTTGAATACCATGTGGTGGGCCTTGAAAAGTTTTTGAATAAGCAGGAGGAATTCGTAAATCTTCCAGACGTAGAGCCCGTAAAGCTTTGAATCCAAATACATTACCTACAATAGAAGTAAACAGGTTAGTCACAGAGCCTTCTTCAAAAAGGTCTAAAGGGTAAGCTACATAGGCAATAAATTGAGTTTCTTCTCCAGGAACGGGTTCAATATCATAGCATCGCCCCTTGTAGCGATCAAGACTGGTAAGGCCATCGGTCCAAACAGTGGTCCACGTACCAGTGGAAGATTCGGCAGCTACCGCTGCTCCCGCTTCTTCGGGGGGCACTCCAGGTTGAGGAGTGACTCGGAATGCTGCCAAGATATCAGTATCTTTGGTCTGATATTCCGGAGTATAATAAGTTAATCTGTAATCTTTAACACCCGCTTTGAATCCGACACTTGCTTTAGTCTCTGTTTTTGGTGACAT